GCGGACGTACAGCTTCGCTACATTAACTCCATTTTGGGGTGATTTTTCAAGTTGAGGGGGTTTATAAATAGCTTCCGAAGGATCGAGTCCATCAATTCTCCATCAACAGGTGGAAACGAAAATAAAGGGAAGTATATACAAATGAACTGAATTCCTAGCTAAATCTGTATGAGCTGCCGATTTCGTCAGAATCTACCCATAATAGAAAAGAAATTGGTAGGAAATTTGTATAGAAGTAGAAATAAAAAGATGTAGATGAATAGATATGAAATAAAGAAGGGATCTACTAAGTCCCGTGACTTGCCTCTGTTTCACTCGTACGCTATTGGTCAAATAATTTTCGAAAATTTTGGTACGGCAAGAGCAATTTGTTGATGCAACTACTAATGCGGGGAAATTTCTGTGTTCCCGGGCGCTCGCAGGGCAATACGAAAAACAATTATGATGTCGCTGAATCACTTGCAGTGACTAAATTGTTTTTCGGGCGAATCACACTCCTTCGTATACATCAGGAGTCCATTGATGGAACGGGACAAGAGAGGGTTTGAACGCCGTCCCAGCTGTGATAAACGCAATGGAGATACAGATTACAATGAAATACTGACTTGACAGGAGTCCACCGGCTGTCTTGTCGAGCTGAAGCTGCCCGCCGGAAATTCCATACAACAAAGAAAAACCATATAGCGGAAAAGACGAGCTTGCTCCGCCCATCAGTAAAAATTTCGTAGTTGCTTCATTCGATCTTATATCCTTTTTGGTATGTCCAGACGAGAAGCAAGAAGATAGGCTTGAGAATTCCAACGCCACGTAAAGGGTGACTAAATCATTTGCCCAACATAGAACCATTCCACCCGAACCTGCAGTTGATATGAAAAACAAAAATTCTGCCAGAACCGTCTTTGAACATCGTATGTAATCGACTGGCAACAGAACAGATAGTAGCGAACAAATCAACAGAAAAAATCTAAATGTATAGCTGAAGTTACTGATCCGATAATTTTCGAAAGCGATGGGAACGGAGTGGATCCCCCATTGGCATAGTAAAGTAACCACACTAATTGACATAGATGTTAATGAAATTCTGTGAAGCGAAATTGTATTTCTCCCCCTGTTTGATAAATCGATCACAATAACTGTAATTAAACTGACAATCAAAATACGTTCTGGCAAAATTGGCAGATTACCCAGTAGAAGAAAGAAATCCGGGGGAGGAAAATTAGTGTAATTCGTAATGAGAATCAGGATAATATTTGAGAATGGGTAACTTTCTGCCACACCGATTTCAAAATGAAATTGGCAAGTGAAGTACTTTCGTATCTATATGACTGTATAAATCGCAATAGCGAGATATTCCTATTTTTTTCCTCATCAAGTCAATTCGATAGCAATTTTTATTAAATTGAATTGAAGGGGTAGGAAGCAAACTTCAAGCAGATTTAATTTGTTAGACTTGTATTTTTGATGCAACAAGTGTTGACGAAACAGATTGAATTAGGCTTAGATGCCAAACTCTTTGATTTGCTTTGGAGGAGTTGAGCTTGTTAGACGTAGGGACCATCTTTGGCAGTTCTAGGTCAAATCCGCGTCGTAGAAGACGTATTGTGCTTTTATGTTTACCCGCCAACGTACTATCGCATGGAAGTCGTGATATATATCTCGATCTACGCAATCCATCTCGATTTATTGAAGCACTGTGGTACGAAGAGAAAGTATTCCAAATTTTTACAAACCTATTCAAAATCTCATCATCTGTTAATACAGTCCGGGCTGATTTACTAACTGGATGTCCAGTACCATCGCGGAACTTCTCTTTTTCCAGGAGTTTAACTAGTAGCAAAATTGGAATCCTGGGGTAAATTCTTTCCCCACCTAAAATACTGCTGCAAGAATCCACTATAGTTTCAACCTGGACTTTTTTCGAGACTGGCTGAATAGCTGAGATGTAACCCAGGAATAAAACACAGCTGGCGGGTAACAGATTGATACGTATTTGGTTAAATTCAATTGGATAGTGAAAGTGAGATCTAAAAAATATCGAAAGATAATAAATCCATTTCTTTGCAAAATATTGAGTTCCATGAAAAGCTATGAGAGATTTGTTTTTACATCTCCCAAAGTGAATACACAAACTTCGAGTGAGACAGCGGTCGATGCTTATTGCGTCTGACCGAAAATTATACTCAGAAACACGTATTTTCTTCCTAGTTATGTTATTTCGATCGGGAGATACAGAATATCTTGGGTTTGACTCATGCATTCGTGTCCGTAAAACTAGCAATGTCAAATCAATTTCGTAAGTGTAGAAATTTCGGAGTAGCGTATCAATACTTCTCTGTCCTTTTCGTTTCCAATACCGAGACTGAATAGATTTTCCACACAAAGTTTTGTACGTGTGAAAAACTATCCTTAGTAGGTGTAGAAATGTCACATCCCTAATTCGTCGACGAAACAAGCGAACCGGAGTTTCCAGATGAAGATTCCGTGACATCTCTATCTCTAAAACATGGCTAGATTTTGGTAATCTATCTTCCAAAAATAAAAATATTGAATGAATAGACTGTGAAATTTTTGAGTTGTTATTTGTTTCAGCAGCTAACCAACACAAAAGAGGTATCCCCAAAATTAGACATATCGTTTGTAGAAGTACATGTAGATATAAATCTATATTAAGTCGACTGCTTCATTTTCAAACAAATTCTGAATGGAAAATCTCCGAATAATCTTGGTAACGCACACTATCAGTTGAACGCTTTGTTGCTGCTGCACTACACGCCCCGAATACTAGACCGATGCCTTGTCTATCTAAGCAACGTTTACAAGCGACTGAATATAAATTATCTCTGGATGGGAGGAGAATTAGATATAGGAAACAGTCTTGACTGGCGCTAAGCCCTTCGATTTTCTGTGATGCATCCAATTTAGGAAAGGATCCAGAAGTTGTCTTCATCGCAGTAACTCCCAAGCATTACTTTTCATAACGAATTTTATCCAAAAGATTCAATGTATTAATAGTTATATTTTCATTGTATGAGTGAAGTGGAAGAAAAAGCTACAATTGTTTAGCCACTGTAGTCGGGAGAGATGAATCATCTGTTTCACCGGACAACGTGAAACCCGAATTAGTAAATACTTACTAATTCAGGTTTTGTCGAGGAAGCATCCACCCAAGTAAAATATTTCCTGACCTGATCCTCGACGAAGTACCGAGCTACAACCATCTTTTGAAAAAGATCGTAGGAGGTTAGAAAAAATCTCTGATGTGAAATCGACGGTCAACCCCTAACCCAACATTGAATTGGAGAGGGAAGTTTGTCCCGGTAGTAATCATGTCACTGGCTTAAGCTACCTGCGTCTCCCCTTCCTCCTCCAATTTTTCATCGCACTCATAAAGATATGTCCGATATCGCTTATTTCGAAGGAGGTTTTGATGGAAAACCAGTAGTCTCTCCGAAATATTCTACTTCTTAAGGGAATGCCAAAAACGGCGTAGATGTAGAGTATAAGTAGAAGGGAAGGGTAATACAAAAGCACCTGGAAGGAGCTGTAAGCTGGGCCCATTAGATTCTCCTAAAATTTGATTTTTGATTGGAGTTTGATTCCGACTTGTTCAGGCACCTTCGCCCGTTTCGAAATATCACGAACAGTTTCTGTTGATTGCGCCCCTTCTTTAAGAAAAGCAATAATAGCAAAGAGATCCAATTGGGTTTGCTCTTTGCGGGGGTTGTAGAAACCAACCTCTTTAATAGCTTCCCCTTCTCGCCGAGATTGGGTGTCAATTGCAATTATTCGATAAGTAACCTATCAGGGTAGGTGGGTGCACGCGGGATGAACCCCCCCCCCGCAAAGCCGTATATGAAACGTTGAATTCATACAGCTTGGAGCACAACTTTGATCGGATGGATAACTGTTCCATCCAATTGCAGAAGGATACTTCTAACTCATATGTGTACGACACGAACATTCTCCCATTTATTGAGTTATCTCCTCACGAATTATCCCTCTGCAAAAAATGTTACTATAAGGTGAATGGGAAAACAAGCTTACCCCCCCCCCTCGCCTCCCTTCTTTTCATTTACCTACTAATAAGTTTAACTGGATATCGAAAATCTCCTCGTTCGCAGATCGGTTCTGACAATCAATCCTTAGGTTTAGGCCTAACCCCGAGGGTTTTCCAAACTGAGAATCGGCAGCAGCAGAACCCATCCTCAACGACCCCTGAAGAAAGTTTGTCGAGTAAGTTTTTTCTACATCTGATTGTAGACAAAATAAGACTCAATCGAGGTGAGGCGACTGGGTCGTCTGAGCTCGGTAATACTAAACCAACCCCACCAAAATTAAGTTTTCAGTCCCCGGTAAGGCGAGGCAGTGGACTAATGAGGCTTCGCCGCGCTATTTCTTGAAAATAACCATAGATGGAACTTCTCCCCAAAAATAGAAATGGATTCAAATAGATAGATATTCTTCAAGTTTCATCGGGTAATGGGTTTTAACAAATGTCGAAGCAGGAACGTCCCACCCTTTGGGTAGAACCGGCGGATACTAGACTCCGCGGAGACGATCTCGATGTTCGAGTCACACGTTGCTTTTTGCCATGTCGCTTCAAGCGGGGTTTTACCGTAATATCTAAAAACCGAGAATTATTGTTTTGCTAAATACTTACCGCCCCAAAACCTTCGATTGATATTTCCAATACGAACTTTCTGACGCATTCCCTAAATTAAGTTAAATGGACTAGAACTTATGTCGAATGATTACCTGTGCAGCTTATCAAATTAGGAGCTTGATTTTTCTTTAGCCGCATACATTACATCAATTGTAATTTCCGGAATATTGTTTTGTTTCGCGGAGACTTCGGTGTTTTTCTTGGTCCTCCCCCTTACAAAACCGGGAATTCTATTTGGTTCCGACTCAGCTTCGGGAGTCCAATTGATATTTATCCTATCTGTTGATAGGGTCTTGGTGCTTACCTCTTTGGTGTCATGCCCCCCGAAAACATCCAGTGAATGATCTTCCATACCCAGATTAAACGAATTATAGATTGGATCGGCTATTTGATTGGTTCCTTCGTAACCCAAAAATGGTCGATACCCCAGAGGGAAATTCTGGATATGAACTGGTGAAGAAATGACCCCGCACGGAGTATCAATACGTTTGCCAATATGACGCTCCATTTGAGTTCCAAATATGGCGGAGGGTTCAATACGGGCTATCGTATCTCCAACCTCGGTATGGTCTTCCGTAACTATTACTTCATCACATAAACCCCGAACTTGCTCGTTAAACCGTTCTGCATCATGCTTGCAATACGTGCCTGAGCAAGTGACACGAATTCCCATTTCTTTAACGAGTATTTTAGTAATTGAGGCTGCATGAGTTGCATCGCCAAATATTGCTGCTTCTTTTCCAGCCAGATTTTGACAATCAATAGACTTCGAAAACCAAGCTGCTTGGGAAACAAATTTAGTTTGGTTGTCGACATATGATTGGTAGTTAAGTCTTTTTCCTGACAGTGCGGAAGCCCACACATTTGCAAGCTTCCCGATCTGTGCAATGAAGTCGGCTGTGTTTGAAATCCCCATGGGAGTTATAGATATGTAAGGCATTCCATACTCTTTTTCCAAAAAAATTGCTGTCATCAAACCTACTTCGCGGTAAGGAACTGTATTAAACCAAGCTCTTGGCAAATCCTTCAAATATTTGAGAGACCCTCCCTCTGGGATTACTTGATTGACTGCAATTCCCGATTCTCCAGGTAGACGTTTCAATTCGCGACAGTCATGTTGATTATGGAAGCCTGGGGTAAAAATTCCTATAATATTTGCTGAAGGTCTGTTTGTCACGGATCGATCCAAGGTACCTTGTTTACGAGCCCTATCCAAATGAAATCGAGTTATTTGTTCCAAGGTTCTATCCGCCGCTTGAAGCTCATTGACTCGGTGATAATTAACATCCGCGGGAATTACATCAGACTCGGAAGACAAAGAAGCTCGATCCACGAAATTTTGTAGATCCTCTTGTGAAATACTAGAAGTACACGTAGGTGTTGGAACGATTAAGTCGGGGTTTTATTCCTCATCTTTTCGGCTTATGTTATTTATAACCTTTTCTTGAGACCCACGCGCTAATACGTGGCGGTCCGCTACACTAGCAGTTACTGGGGTAAAATCCCTTTCCCTCTCCGACGTGGAACGCATTGCGTTGAAATAGTCATCTCCCAAAGGGGCATGCATTATAGCATGTACATTCCTGAAGGAACTGGCTACCCGTAAAGTACCTATGTGGGCGGGTCCAGCATACATCCAATAAGCTAATTTCATAATTTGATTTTGGTATCATTTTGTTACTTCGCATCCCAAGGGGATCTATTGCTATATGCGGCTTATCATCATAATATAAATTGGAAGATCCATCGGGAAGAACTATTATATCGAGTATATCGAGGGGGGGGGGGTAGATAGAGAATCAAAGCTATAAATAGGTAAGATTTACGACTTCCTTAATTTCTAATATATGGGAATGCAAGAGATTTTTTTTTAGGAAGAAAATCTGGGACGGAAGGATTCGAACCTCCGAGTGACGGGACCAAAACCCGCTGCCTTACCGCTTGGCCACGCCCCACAAATGATCGGTATGATGACTATCTCACACTTCGGGTTTCCTGTCAACCGGTTTTATTAGTTATTTGCCCGGTTAGAGGAGAGCAGTAGTGAGAAGATATTAGAATAGTTTGGAACTACTAGTACTTCGGGGAGCTAACTAGGGGGGAATACCTAAGTAGAAACCCAATTGGATATCATTTTGGTCCGGTAAGGTTTCGATTCGGTGAACCCAAATTATTTGAATGGGGGAACATATGATAATATATGCCTGACGGGTCAACCAATTGAGAGGTGATGTGTAACCTTGTCGGAGGGAAGTTACTTGCTACATTACTGGAGAATAAAGATGATAGCTTTGTATGACATCTATCTGGAAAATTCTATTCACTTAAACGATGCCTCTTTTGCCAAATTACCCGAAGCTTATGCAATCTTCGATCCAGTTGTGGATGTAATGCCGGTAATACCGGTGTTCTTCCTCCTCCTGGCCTTCGTTTGGCAAGCCGCAGTTAGTTTTCGGTAATAAATACTAGGGGGTTGCTCAATTCCAGAATGCCCCGCCCTTCATGGGGCGACGTAGAAGAGGGAAGTTGCCAAGCAGTTGAGGTTGGGGGGGGAAGAGGTCAGGTGGGGGGGGGGTCGTTGCAATTCAAGCGAAAAACTAATTTTGATAAATTGCAAACCTCTTATTCTTATATGGCATCCACCATTAGATATGTCGGTACCGACGCATTCACTTCCATATCGAGAAGTAGGATTGGATGCCCACGGTTTACTCAAGATTGACAGAAATCAATTTTTTAGTAAATTGAATATTCGTGCAATTTCTCCCTCCACCTATTGAAGTAATAAGGAGAAGACGGAATACTGAATGGGATGAATACAATTCATTTGGTGGAATGACGTCTCGCAAAAGCCGGGTTCCTTCCCCAAATTAAGTTGGGGGAGGGGGTCATATCCGTACGTTCAAACAAATATAAGTGATAGAGATAGATAGATGTTCGGAACGAAACAAGGTTGCTCCGTCTCATTTGACCCCTAGTTCTAGAAAACATGGAGATGTTATCATGCTTACCCTCAAACTATTTGTCTATGCAGTAGTGATCTTTTTCGTCTCTCTCTTCGTTTTTGGATTTCTATCAAACGATCCCGGACGAAATCCCGGCCGTAGGGATTAGGTGAGAGTCGATGTCTTAGTTACCTTGTTGAGATAAGTTTATCAATCCATCGGTTTAACCCCTTTACTAACAGGGGAGAGAGAGGGATTCGAACCCTCGGTACGTATGATTTGTACAACGGATTAGCAATCCGACGCTTTAGACCCCTCGGCCATCTCTCCGAGCAACTGGGGTTGTCTTTTCTTAAAATTATAACACGAAGTTGGATTGTAAGTCTATACCTACAATCTAGATCCACGGTACAGTTCGCGGAAGGGGTGGCCTTGCCCGCGTGCGTATTACTTGATTTGATGAAGTCAAATTCCGGATTACTCTTGGGTAGAAATTTCCTTCTTCTGTTTCTTGCCGGCCCCCCCCCCTTTCTGCGATGTGAGATAGGGAAAATAAATTCGTAACCAAATCTATTGTACGGACCAAAAATTTTGGCCAAAATGGATTTGATACTTCTTAGCCTAGACAAAATTGGCGAATTTGCTTCCGCTAACTAAACCAAATTGATTGCCAATACGGTGCAGTGGCGAATTTCGCAGCTGAAATGCTTGTTATGGAAGCGGAGTGAAGTAATTTCACTTTATGAATTTGATGTCATCGGTTTCTCCCATCTCCCCATCTTTTCGTATAGGTGAGAAGATAAAATTAGATAAATATATATTTGTTTAATCTTTTATAAAATTTATTGATATCGAGATAGATTTCTGAAAAACGATAGGAGGAAGGACAATGAATCTGGAAATAATTGCGCAACTTGCTATTTTAGCATTGGTAGTTGCATCAGGACCCTTAGTAATTGCACTACTGGCAGCTCGGAGGGGTAATCTGTGACGTGGGCAGCGCAACCATTAAGTAAATACCTATTTCCTATATAGATATATACATATATACGGAAGCAAGGAATGGGTGGGGTAGGGGGGGTGGGGGAGCTCCTCCTATAACCAAATGTAAGTACGTTTGTAACGCCTCACCGATGTACGTACAGCTCGTATAATAGAATTGTACTGTCGCGGGTATAGTTTAGTGGTAAAAGTGTGACTCGTTTCATATTGATTTTAATAGTTAAGGGATCTTTCAAATTGAATCTCAACTAAATCAAAAAGCTTTATTTTCACGGAAGTACATCTATTTTTCCTTACCAGTTGGTGGTATGGGAAAAGAATGCGCCATTTCTGTTACTCCTGTGCTTCGGAAGTCGCACCGGTTAGTGACGAAGCAGAATTATTTTGGTATGCAAGAAACTTGGGATGATTTCGTAATGTAAGAGGAATATGAAGAAGTAAGAATCTATGGGTAGACATCTAAAATATTTGTTTCATCGTCACTGAACCTTGGAAGAAAATTCAAGCTTGGAAGTTGTAAATGGATTGATCTTGGTTTATCAGGATTGTCATGCATTTCTACAATTAAGCGATAACAATTGCTTCCGAGACTCGGTGAAAAATATTTTCCTAAGGATTTTTGGGAGTAAAAATAAAGAACGAAGTAAATAAAAAAAAAAGCAATTGGTAAAACTAATTTTTTTTTTTTTTTTTCAAGGGATCATCTAGGAAGTATATCCATGCTGTACGACCAAGACGTAAGCAAGACTGACATAGATTTTATGGATACCACTTATTCGAGGCGGGGCGTTTCCCTCCTCTTCGAACAATGGTGAAAAAAAGAGGGGAAAGAGAAGCCCCCAACCAACTACTCCAGTATGGAGAAGAGAAAGCCTCGATCCTCGCAGAAGTAGTTTTAATATGTGCTCCCTCGAGGCAAAAGAGACGACCCACTCGTCTTCCGATTGTTTCGTTTCACTAGATTGATATATGTAGACGACTTCTACCCCAGTTTCGTACTACCCTTTCCATAAAGGAGCCGAATGGGCGGAAACTACCATGTTCGGTTCTGAATTAGCGACGTCATAACCACTTGTTGCCGTCGACTATAACCTTTAGCCTTCCAAGCTACTGATGCGGGTTCGATTCCCGCTACCCGCTGGTGATGCTAAGAATCCCGAAGCCCTAGTCAAATCAACCCCCTCACCCATGGATTGCATCGTGAACAAACTGAAGTTATCGTTTGTTCACGATTTGGGAGCTAATCCGTCGGCATATTTCTCACCTCTCGAAAAGAGAGAAGAAGAGACGTCCATCGTCTAATGGATAGGACAGAGGTCTTCTAAACCTTAGGTATAGGTTCAAATCCTATTGGGCGTAATTCCGTGTTTGAGTTGATTATGTCGGCGTAGATGAAATCGAAGTGGTCGGGTAATGCTTGGGAGTCATTCCCCGGTTGCAATCTGCAATCCTATCGCTCATTTCTCCTGCAACAGAAAAATTTCTGTCGACTCCTTAATTGCTTCCTTCAAAAGTGTTTCCGCTTGTTCTGTAGACACTTTCGTGGAACGAATAATTTCACCAAATTGAGGTTTATTGGTTGTTACGTACTCGCGTAGCTGAACCAAGAATCGTTTGACTTGTTCAACTTCTGGTACATCCAAATATCCGTTGACTCCAGTGTAAGTGGTGGCCACCTGTTCCCCTACCGATAATGGGGCTGACTGAGACTGTTTAAGCAGTTCACGCAATCGCTGGCCCCTAGCTAGCTGATTCTGAGTAGTCTTATCAAGATCGGAAGCGAATTGTGCGAAAGCCTCCAGTTCTGCGAATTGTGCTAATTCCGATTTCAATTTGCCAGCCACCTGTTTCATAGCTTTTATTTGAGCTGCGGAGCCCACTCTGGATACAGAAATCCCCACATTTATTGCTGGTCGAATCCCAGCGTTAAATAGATCTGCTGATAAGAAGATTTAGCCATCGGTGATGGAAATAACATTGGTAGGGATGTAAGCTGAGACATCCCCCGCTTGCGTCTCAACGATAGGTGAAGCCGTCATGCTACCTTCCCCTAATTGGAGACTTAACTTAGCTGCTCTCTCCAAGAGACGAGAGTGTGGATGAAAAACATCTCCCGGATATGCTTCCCGCCCAGGTGGTCTCCTTAATGGCAAAGACATTTGTCGGTAAGCTTGGGCTTGTTTGGAAAGATCGTCATAAATAATCGGGGTATGCTGCTTGCGATACATGAAGTATTCGGCTAAAGCTGCTCCCGTATAAGGAGCAAGATATTGCAGAGTGGCTGGAGAATTCGCGGTCTCTGACACCACGATCGTATATTCCATGGCTCCGCGATCTTGAAAGGTATCCACTACCTGAGCCACAGAAGAAGCTTTTTGACCAATGGCTACGTAGACACGTATAACATTTTGACCTTTCTGATTTAAAATTGTATCTGTAGCTACTGCTGTTTTACCAGTCTGTCTATCGCCAATAATTAACTCTCGTTGACCGCGACCTATAGGAATCATAGAGTCAATAGCAGTAAGACCTGTCTGCAAAGGTTCATATGCGGAGCGTCTCGAAATAATCCCTGGAGCGGGGGATTCGATCGATCTAAACTCAGAAGCTGGGATTTGACCTTTCCCATCGATAGGTTGGGCCAAAGCATTTACAACACGACCCAGAAACGAGTCACTGACTGGTATTTGGGCAATCTTTCCCGTCGCTCTTACGGAACTTCCCTCTTGTATGGTCAAACCATCGCCCGTCGGTACAGCCCCAACATTATCAGATTCCAGATTCGGGGCGATCCCTACTGTACCATCCTCAGATTCCACCGATTCACCAGCCATTACTTTGTTGAGTCCATGGATACGAGCAATCCCATCTCCGACTTAAAGTACGGTACCAATGTTAACAACTTCTATTTCCGGGACATACCCTTCAATTTGCTTGCGAATAATGCTGCTAATTTCGTCGGGTCGAATGTTTATAACCATGTTTGCCAAAAAAATATTACTGGAAGAGGGAAGAGTAAAAATAAAACCCGTTTTATAATGAGGTGGCAGTGAAATTGGAACTAATTGGATTTGTCTCTCATGGATCTGAACAAGCCGATGTGATAATCAATCATTCGCAGATGCAGTTGATTATCCAGACGACTACTTAGACTTTCTAGAGCCCTCTCGGACGCTAGTCGAGAAACTTGCTGTCGAACCTGCTCGATAGCGCGTTGCTTCTCAAAACGAATCGCATAATTTTTACTATCCTCCAACCCTTTTAAATCTTCGTCGGCTGCATCAACGAGATCCCGCTGTTCCCTGTCCATCTGCGTAAGTCCATTGATTCGGATCTCATCTGCTTTAACTTTTGCTTGCTGCAGGCGAATACGAGCCTTCTGCAGTTTTTTCGTAGCTTCTTTGTGACGCTCCTCCGCATCCCGAATTGTATTCAAAATTGTTCTTTCACGATTCTCTAAGAAATTGATCAATGAAAGTGGATTACAGATCTCCGATTCTCAGAGGCTAATAATCTCTTCCCAAACCGAACATGGATCTTTCGATCCATTCGGCTTTCCTGCCCGTTTTGCTTCTACCGGTAAAGCGGCAGAATCCAACAGATAACGTTTTCACACGCGGGCTCGCCTCCTTTTTTTCTATCAACTAATAAGATTCATCTCGAATAGGCTTGAATGCAATAATCAATATTTGAAAAGGAAAAAAAAGTTGAGGGCTCTCCCAGATAATTACTAATTATCTGGGAGCCGCTTTTTCCGAGTAGTATTCATCTTGTATAGGTTGTCTATTAAGCAAATTGAAGAAGATTGAGCTAAATCAACTTCGATATCTATCTATCTATATATCTACCTATATAGGTATCTATCTCGAGAGGTGGTGCAAGTCGAAGTATTCCTGATATGAGCGTCATGTACCGAATGATGCGTCTCCAGTCGCGATTTGGCTTACGCGGTAGGGGAAAGAAAACCCTAATTTTGCCAAGACTTTAAGCGATTTGGCTTTAACCATATTGACGACAGTCCCGAGAATCGGTCGATGGAAGTGAAAGTTTCATCGATTACACGGAATGCTCCGGTTCTTGCATAACATTTATTCACAGGGAATTCGTCGGGGTTTTGCATTTTTGGGTGCAACTGGAAAAAACAGTTATCCCACTCGGATATGCGACTCGCACACACCCCCCTTCCGTAGTAAAACAATATACCTAGTACTAAAATTAAGTTGATTAAGTTTATCTCCAAAATATTGGTATTTAATCCAATACTTGCGGCGAGAGTCCAATCACTTGAGGGAGCAACGATCTCACTTACACTTCTCGTAATCCTTTCCCTCCTAGAAGGTTTTGCAAGATTTAAACAACTTCTGATCCGGCCTGAGGGGAGGTGACAAATTGCAAATTCTGGAAAATCAAAGGAAAATTGGGATGGGGACAATATTTTCCGAGTCATTAATTTTGGCAACTTATATTGGTTTAGCCAATTCGTTAAAACTTTCTAGTTGGTAGAGAAAGGGGGAGTTACAAATAGACGCGGCAGGTACTCGGTTGGGTAGACGGAGCAGCAACTTCCTACCAGGCCCCCCGCTCCCGGTTCACCGCCGATTTGGAAACAGTTTGGAGGGGGGGAGGGGGTGCACCAGGCTACTTCCCGTTACAAACAGGTTAAACAAACGGATTGGCAAATAACAGAGCTAGAGCTACAACTGATCCATGAATTGTCAAAGCTTCCATGAAAGCTAAACTCAACAATGAAGTACCTCGTATCTTGCCTTCTGCTTCTGGCTGTCTCGCGATACCCTCGACTGCCTGACCTGCAGCAGTCCCCTGGCCGACACCCGGTCCAATTGAGGCAAGGCCTACAGCTAACCCAGCGGCAATGACGGAAGCAGCAGAAATCGATGGGTTCGTATTAGTCTCCTCTTAATTTATTTACGTTAATCAATATTATTTCGCTGGGCACTAACTAGACTCGGCGCAACGAAGACTTTCCAGTGAACGCCAATCGGGAAATCAATTCTACACGAATCTGATCGAAACTAGTAATGTGGTGTAACGTAATACCCGTATACCTAATGCTGAATCCAAAAAAATAATGAAGTACGAGAAGGACGCATCTACTTCCTACGTCGATCGGTGCTACCTTCTGCCTAATTTAATAAAATTGGATCGAAAAATTTTGAGTATTTGGTAATACTAATTATTACCTACCGAAACATGTCTATTCCAGTTTCAATGCAAGTAATATTTAATTACTTCATTTGATATACTATGACATAGATCCAACTGGCATCTAAACTGGTTCAAATGGGAAACGCAAAAACGACGTAAATCGCTTCTCAAATACCTTGTGTATTCTCTCTCGATAATCTGAGCTTGGCAGTGAAAATCAATATCTATTCCCTATTTAAAACTTTAAATGGCTCAAATTCAATTTGGAGGCCGTGCGGGAATTCTAGTTATTAACCCCCCCCCCGCCCGTCTTTCTCATCGCTATTCGGAAGGGAGGGGGAGACGACACGGATCTCGTACCGTTATGGCATGATACCACAGAAACGGTTCTTTTCCACCACAGCGACCCAATGAATGATTCCCGAAAGAAGTATCTCGCGGTTACTATATTCTTTTTCTTTTGGAATGGCTCAATCCAGCCAAATTAATGGTGACCCTCCGTGGATTCCCCGATATGAGCTGCAGCCAGAGTGGCAAAAATCAAAGCCTGTGTGGCACTTGTAAATAATCCCAAAGGCGTCATGGGTACAGGAACAATTGGAGGTACTAGGGAGACGGGAACAGCTACTACCAACTCGTCAGCTAAAATATTTCCAAACAATCGGAAACTAAGTGATGGGGGTTTGGTAGAATCTTCCGAAATGTTAATAGGTAGTAGTACCGGAGTTGGCTGAATATACTTACCGAAATAGCCAAAACCTTTCTTGTGTAAACCTGCGTAGGAATGTGCTACTGATGTAAGCAAGGCTAACGCAACAGTAGTGTTGATATCGTTGGTAGGTGCAGCCAACTCTCCATGAGGTAACTGAACGATTCGCCAAGGAAACGGAGCACCAGACCGGTTGGAAACAAAAATGGGTGAAAACATCGTTCCAATAAATGGAACCCAGGGACGATATTCCTCTTCCCCCATCTGGGTCCTAGTTAAATCCCTAATAGATTCAAGAACATATTCGATGAAATTCTGGCTGCCAGTCGGTACGACTTGCAGATTCCTGGTGGCTACAATAGGTAGGGCCAGCAACAAGGCGATAACGACCCGGGGAGTTACAAGAACCTGTGCATGAACTTGGAAATCTCCTATTTGCCAATAAGAGTGTTAGCCTACTTCTACAGTCGATACTTGATACAGATAATCAATCTCATAAATTCGGAGTTGCTCAATGTGCGTAATACCCCCCCTCTCAATAGATAAATTTATCTAAAATATTTGAGGTGATCGCTACAAATCCCTTATTCTGAAATAGCAGAAGCAAGTTACTTCCTAGTGGAATTAGGCGATATCCCCAATTATGGCATAAACCCCTCGCTATTTCGTTACAAGTTGTCGAGGCAATTCTCAGCCCTGCCACCTGTCAATTTACCTCGGAGAACTTTGAGTTCGAACGACCTTCGCAAATAGCTAATGTTGGTTTGTCCAATATCCATCGGATTGAAGGTCGCGCGTCGTCATTACCGGGGATTGGGATATCTACAAGATCCGGATCACAATCTGTATCGACGACACAAATTGTGGGAATACCTGGAGTGATACATTCCTTAGGGGCGATAGATTATTCGTGTTGATCAGTAATTGTCGCAATATCGGGTAAATCTGACATATATTGAATTCCGCCTAGACACTTTCTCGGTTTAAATAGTTATCCCCTCAAAGTCGCCGCCTCTTGCTTCGGAAGTCAGTCGAACCCTCCTGTATCTTCTCCGTTTTGTAAGTATTGAAACCTACGAAGACGCATCTCTGTAGTAAACCAATTTGTCGACGTACCGCCTAACCATTTTTCATTCACATAATGACATTGAGATCTCGTTGCGGCTGATGCTATCAAATCAGCTACTTGATGTTTTGTACCAACCGTTGGGAATTCCTTTCCCTCCGCTGCTGCATCAAATACCGAATTACAAGCTTCAGATGAAAGACGAGCAGTCTGAGTTAGATCGAGGATATGAACACCCTTCCGTTCTGCAAATATGTAAGGTGACATCCTGGGATTCCATTTCTGGGTTTGGTGACCGAAGTGGATTCCCGCTGCCATCATCCCTTCTAACTCAATATTCCGATTTTTCTGTTGCATTTTCCCCTCAGGTATAGAAAGCTGTAAATTTGTTTCATTTTAACTAAATTTGGTAAATTATTACAATCTGGTGATCAATTTTGCGGGTTGAAACGCGCGAAAATTTCATTTAGTACTGGGTAATCCTTTATGTTATCTCAATATTAAGATAAGGGAGGGATCGGCTCAATCCCTTATGAATGAATAGATTGGGGTCGATATTTTGCTTGTCGCGGTAACCATGTAGATCATATCTTGTTTGCCAATTTGGGTTCTTGCTATTCCTATCTATTGCCGAATGAAACCCCTTCCGTTTACTCACTTCTAGTTGGCAAACAATTTCCGGACTACCTGTTCCAACAGGGACGACGTCACCAAGAATAACGTTTTCCTTCAATCCTTTCAACCGATCGATTCGACCGCGGAGAGCAGCTTTGGCCGATACTCGCGTAGTTTCTTGAAGACTCGCCTCTGATAGAAAACTAGTAGTATTAAGGGATGCCTTTGTCATTCCCAGTATAATAGGTTCATAGAAAATCGGTCTCTTTAATACGCGATTCATCCGTTCCGCCTGTGACAACTCAACAAGCTCCCCGGGAAGGAAGACGCTGGTTATTCCGTCTTCCGACGCTACAACCCTCGATGTCAGTTGCCAAATAATAATTTCTAGATGTTTGTCGGATATTTGTACCCCCTGAGATTCGTAAACTTCCCGAATTTCATTAATTAAAATTAGTTGGCAGCGTTCCATACTTGTTCCGGCACTTAGAAAATGGCTCCATAGGTTCCCAATTAATCTCGTAATACCCCGATTCCATCTCCCAAAAAGATCTTCGATTCTCGCTGGAATAGAAGCGATGGAACGAGACTCCAGCAGCTGCTCAACCTTCGGGAGACCCTGAGTAATGTCTCCAGATTTCAATCTATCGTATGGTAATGTTATTGATGTATCTCCCTCCCCAATGATATCTCCAGATATCTTGTGGGGAATTGCTCCCCGGGTCGCCAGCAGGGTCCTACCAGTTCTGACTAGTAAGTAATCTCGGTGAATGGCTACAACCTGACCGGACTGGAGAAATACATTACCTCTAAAAAAATGTCGACTTTCGTTGATTAATAGTCCCGGATTAATTAATAGGATTCCCCGACTAAACAGTTTTGGTGTCGGACGAATTGGCTTTCCCAATAAAAATCTATTAAAAAAAGGATTTATGGCACATTTCAATGTTAATTTGGTTTCATCAATTAAATACCGATGTCGGTTGTCCAGCGTATCTGTTGAATACGTATCTGTCGAATAATCAATAAAACAATTTCTGAAGAGGGAAGCTTCGCCACTCAGTGCCAAATGGGAGGTAGCCGAAAAATGGTAAATTGCGTATGAAGTCCCCGATAGACCTACCTCTTCGAAATTTAATTGACAACAAGTGAAGCTCGATCTTTCAAATTTAACTGACCTCTCTCCAATATTTAGATTCGGATATTTTTCCGAAAAAGATTCATACTTGGAGCTGAATGAAACGTCTTTTGGACTCCCGTGCGGGCCGCCTATACCCGATTCTGATCGAGGGAAGTATTTTCCAACTTCTTTATCGTAGCTACTACTGTTTGAATCGGCGAAGTAATTAGTACGATGAAAGTCAAATGATGACAGAGTTAGTAAAGATATACCACGTTCTGGCACGGAATGAACAGTAATGCTCCGATATTTGGGAGCTAAATCATTGCCGTCGTTGGATAAATTGACCCGAGCGGGAAAGGGCTTGTCGGTAGACACCAATTTTTGGGAAGTCTGACTCACTCGGAGCCTCCGTGCGGGGGGACACACCGCCGAATTAACCTGAAGAGAAGTACTAAGGAGATTATTGATTCGCACACTGGTGAGGGATAGAAAATTTCTTCTCCTGGAGGGGTTCCCGTGGAAGTGTCTCCGCCACCCAGCCACTAAAAAAGTTCGAATTAATGGAAGAGTCATGTGACTAATCATTTTGATTTCCTCACCATTTCTATGAGAGATACATAGAAGGGTTTCAGCTTTCGTGCATTTCTGTGTTTTCGGCTTATCAGCACAGAAGACTCCTTGCGACAAGGAATCGTTAGATACATCGTATTTGACAACTGGCCTTACCAGGACGGAAGTCTTTCCTCTCCTGTGAAGTGTAACCGATTGTAGATAAACCCAACCCCTGGTTTTGATTCCACTAAGAATCATATTACCTGACTCCACTAGATTAATATTTTGTCTCTGTATACTAGTTGCCTTCTCTGGGTTGTGAATATATCCGGGTAATACTCTTACCGCGATACTGTTTGCTAATGTCTTTTCGATTCGGATTAGTCCACCTACTTTACTACTAACGGCATCAGTTATTCGTGTGCCTTCTTCTACAATAGTATTGTTTGTTACCAGAATAGATGCTGGAGGTTCATATATAGTATAAGCCTCCTCGGGAATTAGAAAGAAATTGCCTCCCCTGACTACTCTATACCACGAGCCGGAAGTCTCTTTTTCCGTCCTACCGCCAAAAGGGAATCTATTTTTATCAATGGGTTCAACTTCTATGGTACCATATCTTACAACCCCCGAAATACCAGTTTGATACTCGAATTTTTCGTAGATGGCGAGGATATCACTTCCATCCAAAATGCTGTTTAATTGAACATCAATATTTGCAAAACGTGATTCGCTAAAATTTCCTTGTTGTCTCTCCAACAACAGGGAAACGGATTCAGTTTTTTTGGACCGCTCCACTTTGATATTAGATAGGACGTAGTTAGATGTTGGAGGTTTCGACCAATTTAAAAAACATTTTGGATCGATTCCAAATTCTCGGATACTTTTTCGCGAACCTCCGCAGTTGGCGGCATCAACTTCTTCTTCGCCAACTCCTTCAAAGTAGTCGCACCTCCCCCCGACCGAGTTGGGTTTGATACCGACCCTATCGCGATCTTTATGAAACAAATAGCTTTCGTCGGAATCGCTATAAGCTCCTGAAAGAATCCGGATATGGCCCGCCTCGCGTACGACACGAATGGGATTGCCTACGCAATCGCGGACGTGCCACACAAATTTACTCCAGTGAATTTCTCCTTTTAAATTTGGATAGATAGCTTTTTGGATACGTTCCTTAAGGGGAAACTCCTTAGCTCGTACTTCCGCGATGATTTGCTGTGCTTCGACATACTGACCGTTTCGAATCGTAAGTAGACTTTGGGCTGGAACGACAAAGTCGTGTATAGTGCCACAACTTCTGATAACAACGGATAAATCATTTCGACACATCCAAGCAGGATGCCCATGCCGCGTACGTGTGGGATAAACCAGCCTCCCATCGGAGTTAATAAGCCCATTAAACGGAATTCGTACGTATTCTGCGATATCGCCCGTAAACACCCCACCTGTATGAAAAGTTCTCGATGTTGATTGAGTTCCCGGTTCTCCAATGGATTGACCCGCAATGATACCAACAGCTTCCCCTAATTCCACCAAATCATAATGAGCAAGACTCCGACCGTAACGCCACTGACAAATCCGGAAAATGCTTTTACGCGTCAAAGGAGATCTCACATATATTGGCTGTGCTGATGCTACCGAGTTACTAGCCAGTCCATCACTGATATCTTGATTACGGGTGGCGATACATCTAATACCCCAATAGACGTTACCTGCCAGCACACGTCCAACCAATTTTTGATAGGATACCGCTCTAATAGATTCTCGTTTCTCTATAGATTCTCGTTTCTCTTCGGCGATATTCAGCAAAGCAATGCTTCTGGTAGTTTCGCAATCTTTTTTTCGTACAGCAATGTGTTGGACCACTTCGACGAGTCTGCGTGTCGGGTATCCGGCGTCGGAGGTTCGAACGGCGGTATCCACAACTCCTTTGCGGGCACCATAGCGAGAAGTGATATATTCCGTCAGGGATAGGCCTTCGCGAAGGTTTCTTCGAATGGGTAGATCAATTACTTGTCCCCGAGGATCCGACATCAATCCCCTCATGCCAAGCAACTGATGAACTTGGGATATACTTCCCCGGGCCCCCGAAAAAGACATCATGTGGACTGGATTTAAAGGATCGATCATTTTGAAACTTGGATTCATTTCTCGTTTCGGACATTCGCTTGTAGCGTACCAGGCTTCAATTGATTGACGTAATTTCTCCACGGCATGCGGACTTCCGTAACGATAATGCTGCTCCGAAACGTAACCTTATTTCTCAGCGTCTTGTACAAGCCATCCTCTGGATGGTACTGCTAGGAGGTCGTCGATGCCCAACGAAACAGATGCTTTGGTAGCTTGCTGAAAACCCAAAATCTTAACTTGATCCGAAATATTTGTTGTAGATGCAATTCCAAAACAAACGACTAACTTGCCAATGAGTCGCCTCGTCGCAACTCTATCCATTGTTTTATTGCAGAACGGTAACTCATTTCGATCCGTCATTATAAAAACCTCACCTTATATATCTTTTTATGCTGCGATATTTAATAATCAGTAATTTGAAATTAAGCGATTTAATAAATAGTTAGTAAATATTTACTAAATATATTTATATATAAAAGATTTTTCATTCTTCATTTTTGCAGTTAGGTATAGGCATTTCGTCTCGTGTTACCATATCCGGTACGGACGAAGTAGCACACGAAGAGGCTTTCGACACACCCTGCATCGCTTCCCTTAATTGCTGATTAAACAAAATGCGACCAGCCGTGGTAAGTACATATATACTTGAAATATATCCCTTCCTACACTTTCTGATCCGGTAATTGTCATAGGAGTGAAGAGAGGTTCCCAAGGATTCATATTGAGATTCAACAGGTAATTCACGAATTTTCGAACTAATTATTTCCAAATTAGTTTCCCATCGAAGCCACAAGAAACTACAGAAATCAATTTGATTCGATTCCTTGGCCCTGAGTATGTCGTAGTAATTACCGAAACAGGGCATTCCGGCAGGGTGGACGTCACCCCCTCCCAAGAAAACGGAATGTCTGTTTCCATAGATTCCTTGCCTGTTTTCAATTGTTAGTACGTAGAGACCGAGAAGCATGTCTTGACTCGGGACAGATACAGAATCGCCCGTAGCAGGGGATAACAAATTTATGTGTGAAAACATCGGAAGACGAGCTTCAATCTGAGCTTCGAGAGATAGGGGCACATGAACAGCCATCTGATCTCCGTCGAAATCTGCGTTAAACCCCCCACGAACCAATGGATGCAAACGGATGGCACGCCCTTCTATTAAAATGGGTTGAAATGCCTGTATACCCAGTCTATGCAAAGTAGGTGCTCGATTCAGCAATATGGGGTGACCCCGCATAACTTCCCGAAGAACTTCCCATATAATGGGATCTTCTTTTCGTATCATACTTTTAGCCGCTCGTAAGTTACAAGCTAGATGTCATCCGATCAAGTTACGAATTACAAATACTTGGAAAGGTTCGATTGACATTTCTCGGGGTAATCCACATTGATGCAATGAAAGAGATGGGCCTACGACAATAACGAAACGACCCGGGTAGTCAACCCGTTTTCCGAGCAAATTTTCGCGAAATCGTCCTTCTTTGCCCTCAATAACCTCTGAAAATGACTTGTAGGGTCTGTTATTAATATCCCTCATTGGTTGCCCACGTATACCATTATCAATGGGAGCGTCTACGGCTTCTTGAATAAGTCTTTTCTGACAAACGATTAGTCCCTCCGGCGTGAATTCACTCCCCGATAAGAATTCAACAAGAGTATTATTTCGATGAATTACCTTTCTGTAAAGTTCATTAAGATCGGAAGTAACTAATTCGCCTTCATACGATTCAACTATTGGTCTCAATTCAGGTGGAAGAACCGGCAGGAGATCTAAAACCATCCATTCCGGTTTTAGATTCGTCCGTAAGAAATCCTTGGCTAATTTCATCCGTCTGACCAAAAGATCTTTCCTTCTTTGAATTGTTCGGTCTTCCCATTCATTCCCAACAGGCCTTTGCTTTGCCGGCGCCTGCCACTCCAAATGTGCACGATCCATAACACTTTGCAGATCCAAACTAGTTAATCCTTTTTTGACGGCATCTCCCCCAGTGGCAATTTCGTTCCCCCGAAGCGTTTCATAATTTCGAGTGGAAAAGGAGGTGGGAAGCATATTTCTCCAGGATCGGTCTTCGTAATTGAACAAACCCCGCAATCTCAATAGGTTGGGCCTTTCGGCCACGGGCCTAGCAAGGAAAAGATTGGGATAGGTCGGGCGGTGCCCCCCCCCCCCTTAGAATCGGACACGAATGTTTCCTCTCATCCGGCTCAAATAACTAGGCGTAAAGTTGAAACAATTTGACGTCTTCGAGACGCAATAATACCGTCTTGTTGAAGATGAAGTAGTTGCTCATTACTCGGGTTTCAACCTGTCTTTCTCGAGTAGTCTCGGACCCTCCATGTTGGGTGATCTACCGGGAAAGAAGTAGTTTCCTCCTCCGACATTTCTTTCCCGATTTAGTCGTAGCCTGGAGGTATTTCCCTTGTTTCCGATGCGGTCACTTCCCTCTTTGGGTTTCCACTCCACTTCGATGGCTATTAATTTAATTGGGTAGAGAAATCGACGCGACGATTGAATTTTCATAACCATGTATAGAAAATACTATTTAGAAAGTTTTTTCTGAAAGGAAGGGGGGAAATGAAACCAAAGGATTGTGTTGAAAAGCACTTGAATTTTATCCTATCAACTGAAATAAGAAAAATTATGACGAAGCCCAATCGCTAGATTTTTCACTAAGAATTAACCATGGAGGGGGTCCCCATTCTGTACGCGACAGTTTTTATCCCGAGTTAGACAATATTCCTCGATCGACGCGAGAGACATGTCGGTCAGAGGCTTCCCACTTTTGCATGGGATGACGGCTTATAGCTAATCCGTAATGATCAACACATACAATCGAGTCACGCATCGCGATATACTGGGCTTTCTGGTTCTTTAAGAGGTTTGGCAAGTGGATTTGCAATATAACTAGGGATTCGTTTTGAAAACCACACATGGGTTACCGGACATGCAAGTTTAATGTATCCCATTCGGTATCTTCGAACCCGGGAGTCGGTAAACTCAACTCCGCAATGTTTGCAAAAATTGGAATACTCCTCTTCGCTACCGGCAGATCGATAGTTTCCACATGCGCGAACGCCGCTTCTTATGGGCCCGAGTATCCTTTCACGAAATGAGCCATCTCTCTCTGGTTTATGAGTCTTGTGATGCAACGTATAAGGTTAATCAACTTGCCCGACGACGTCTCCGTTGGGTAACTCCCTCTCAGCCCAACTGCGAATCTGCTCGGGGGAAGCCAGTCCAATTCGAAGCTGCTGATAATTAGCTCGATGAATCATAATAGAAAAAGTTTTGATTGATTATTCATGAAAGAAGTTTCAATTGGATATCAAATATTTTCACTCTCCCTCTCCAAATCTTCTTCAATTATAAAGTTGTGCTCCAGATTTAGACCCATGCGACGTAACTCTCGAACTGGCAATCGGGAAGACTCTGGAACGGTATTGGTTTTGTAAACAGATTTTCCGGTCATAATTGCACTAGGTACCTTGTAACGAGCCTGAATATGATCTGATTTAGTTGTAAGCATTTCTTGCGAAGTGTAAGACACGCCAAAACCCTCCAAAGCCCAGACTTCCATTTCTCCAACCCGCTGTCCTCCTCGTCTGGATCTCCCCTTGAGGGGTTGCTGCGTAACAAGTGCGTAAGGTCCGCTGGATCGTGCATGAATTTTATCGTCCACCTGATGAATCAATTTCGTCATATAAGCTTTTCCGGTTGTAATGGGTTGCATGAAGGGATCACCCGTTCGTCCATCGATCAATCGGCTCTTTCCGGGGTGATCGGGTTCAAATAACCACGGATTACGAGTACTTGCACTTGCTCTACAAGGTTCTGAAAATACTAGTTTTCTAGAGGCTTCCCGTTCGTATCTCTCATCGAAGGGTACTACACGGTAATGGGTTTTCGAAAACTCCCCGGCTAACCCAAGTAGGCATTCGAAAATCTGTCCCACATTCATTCATGAAGGTACTCCTAAAGGACTTAATACCGTATCGACTGGTGTACCATTTTGCAAATAAGGCATATCCTGTCTGGGTAATACTTTTGACGCAATACCTTTATTTCCATGTCTACCAGCTATCTTATCACCTACTTGTATCTTACGCTTCTGCAGTATATAAATATGAATGACTTCCGAATCGTTCGAGGTGTCATCTTCGGGGTAGACCCACCTGACGTCAGCGACTCGACCTCTTCCACCAATCGGAACTTTGAGACAGCTTTCTCTTGCGTTAACTAGTTGTATACCAGAAGTGGCTTGTAATGATCTCCCCTCTGGAGCACGTGATGAATCTGCCCCCTCTTGGGGCGTTGGTTTACCCACCAAAGCATCTCCCGCCTCTACCCAAGATCCCGATTCTACGAGCCCATTATCGTCTAAGTGTCGAAGCGTATGACTATCCAACTGAGGTATTTGCCTGGTAATCTTTTCAGGACCCTGATTTGTTACGCGAACTTCAACTTCGTGTCTTTCAATGTGGGAAGATGTGGAGATGTCTTCGTATATTGGGCGTTCACTAATCAACACTGCATCTTCAAAATTGTATCCTTCCCACGGCATGTAGGCCACTAGGATATTTCTACCTAAAGCTGATTCCCCCCTGGCGGTTGCTGCCCCATCCGCGACGACTTCCCCGCGTTTCGGTAATTCTCCCGTTGAAACCGTAGACTTTTGGTGTATACAGGTATTACCGTTGGAACGCTCATATATTCTTAACTCACTGCTTATAACACGTGAAACCGCGTCGCTGCTTATTGCTTCATCGATTGATGATAGTTCAATTGTATTACCATCAATATATTGGATTTATCCTTCTCGTCCGGATACAACTACACTTCCTGAATCTGAAGCTACTTAACTCTCTAACCCGGTCCCTACGAAGCACCTTTCGGGATTAACCAGTGGAACCGCTTGACGTTGCGTGGTAGAACCCGTTAAGGCGCAGTTCGCATCATTATGCTCAATGAATGGAATAAGAGAAGCTCCAATAGAGAAATGATGTAAGGGATAAATGCTTCGGAAATCAACTTGTTCCCAAAGGACGCTAAGAAATTCCTGTTGATATCGAACCGGTATGAGTTCCCTCTCTCCAGTTCTCCATTGGGATATTAACGAATTCTCAGTTGCTATTCGGTAGCAGTCATCTTCAGTGGGAGATGAGTCGATTAATTGCTCCTTTTCAGATGATTCCGACATTTCAAGGTACGGGCTCTGCAAGGAGCCGGAATTGCCAATCTCTGCCTGAATAGCTAGTGACGAAATAAGGCCAGCATTCATGCCTTCCGATGTTTCGATCGGACAGATACGGCCATAATGACTAAAATGAATATCTCTAGCTTGGAAACTGGCGGTTCGACGTGTCAACCCGCCGGGACCTACGGAGCTTAATCTTCGCTTATGAACCATCTCCGACAATGGGTTGGTTTGGTCTAGAAATTGTGATAGGGGGTGTGATCCAGAAAACTCTTTGGAAGTTGCTATTACTGGTGCAGGCGTGACTAATCCCCGGGGCGTTATGGCGCGTCTGCGCCTAACAGCCCTAGAGAGATTTTGTCGAATCGAATTCTCCAAACGGTTTAGGGCCAGTTTCAATTGTTCCTGAGGCGAATCCGCTACGGATCGAACACGTCGATTTTTCAAGTGATCTATGTCGTCGAGGTTGCCTATTCCATAGCTGATTTCTATTGAGTGATCTGCGGCTGCTAATATGTCTTGGGGTAACAAAAAATGTTCCGTTTCAGGTACATCAAGAGCTAGTTTGATGTTTAGGTTTCGCCGACCAATCCGCCCTAACTCACATCTATGCTGAGAAAACCTCTTCTATAACTCCTTGAATATAGATTCTGAAAATGAAATATCCGCGTCTGTGGCAGAGTACGGGTGTTTGTAAAGTTCTGCTATAGCATCCTCCGACGATTCGACGGCCCCTCCTTGTCTCTTCAACATATTTGAGAAAATCTTGGGGTAACGAACATTTTTCGAAATATCTTTTCCGCTTAACCCCATAGCTACTAATAAGATCGAAATCGATATCTTTTTCTTCCTGCTAATGCGAACCCAAATTTTTTCTTTCCTATCCATTTCTGATTTGAATCTCCCTCCCCGATCCGAAATTGCAGTGCTAGTATACGCGGAAACTCCTTTTTGATCGGATTCCCGGCTGTGATAAATACCGGGACTTCTCAAAATTTGATTGACTAAAACTCTGGCAACCCCATTGATAATGAACGTCCCTTTGGGATTCATCCAGGGAATAGATCCGGTCCGCACGTCTTCTTCTTGCACCACCCTATCTTCGCTACGAGTCAATTAAACTGGTACATATGGATCGGATGAGTATGTGACACATTGATACGCGGCATCTCTCTCTTCGATTGGGGGTTTCGTCAATTGGTACCGTTCACTAATAGGTCAGAATTCAACTTCCCTATCTGTATCTTCAATTTTTGGAAAATTTTCAAGTTCCTCAAGCAATCTTTCGTGAACAAATCGGTTAAACCCTTCAAATTGAATTTGTGCAAGTTCTGGTAGTACGGGCATATTTCTATTTCCTCCTAATAGTTTGAAATCAATTTATTCTCTGTTTTTCTTTTATCCAAAACCATTTGCGGATGGAAATATGGCGATGAGTAAACAAAAAAGTGTTGAGAAAACTATAAAGTTATTAAATCTTTTTAATAAGCTGTGAGCAGAAGACGTCTGTCTGTGCGATCCAGATTTTGTAAACCTACGTACCTCTCGATTAAGCAAATCATTTTTTATCAAAATTGGTCGAAATACTTACGCATCCGAAACCGAGGTAATGGCCGATGAGAGATGAAACTGAGAGATACGTAGCGGTGAGGTAGGTTTGGCAATTATATCACACCGGAAATTTCGATTACCAAAAAAGCTTGAAGAAACATACGGATGTTCCCCTTCCCGTCGGTAACAAATTCGTGTCACCAGCCACTTCAAGCTTAGCTCAAATCTACAAAAAGAAGCTACTCGCTAAATGAAGGTTTAGGTTTTAAAAACATTTCACACCTGTGTAAAAATCGTTACCGATCTAAGGGTAGATAGATCTGGTTACTCCTTGCGACTATCCGTGGAAGCGGGGACACCCCCCATCCGAAGAAATTAAAAAAGATAGCCGACTCAGCGTTGACTCTGAGGCAATTGATACATAGAATCAATTCAAATTAATTGTTGGGGTTGTAGTTCAATTGGTTAGAGCACCGCCCTGTCAAGGCGGAAGTTACGGGTTCGAGACCCGTCAATCCCGATAAACTCTAATGAGATGCGCCAGTTCGAGGTTCAAACTGCAGCCTCGTACTTGGGTCGAGCTGGATTCGAACCAGCGTAGGCGTTGCCAGCGGATTTACAGTCCGTCCCCATTAACCACTCGAGCATCGACCCAAAATTTGATTTTTTAACGCCTTCGCCTCATCGAGTTAACGACTTTTGACAAGTCGAATCTGAGCCCCATTATTGGGTAGAAATCGACAAGAAAATAGGAATAAATTTCATCAATATGATATGATCGATGATCTTTCCAGAAGATGAATACCCCCAGGGGAATTCGAATCCCCGTCGCCTCCGTGAAAGGGAGGTGTCCTGGGCCTCTAGACGATGGGGGCCTTATTACCTTTTGGTAGAATAAGGGTATTCCTTACCAACTGTCAATCCGGAAAAACTAGCAAGCAAGTAACGGGGGAACCAATTTCTTCCAACATTTTAGATTGGGATTAGACTAATCATTCAAATAAATTTTTTATAACTATTAACTATAGTTAATAAATTATAGCGGTAAATCAATTAATCCGAAGCGGAGGCGTCAGGAGTAGGCTGCTACTGTACAAAAACAAGGAATAGGTATTCTCGAGATTTCATTTCGTGATATACTATGTAATCGATATCGAAGATTCGACTTCGATATTTTTTTTTTTCATTTATCTGTGACTAACCAGGGATTCGGTCGACCCGACTAATTAAAACTAGATGGTTCATAATGGAGTCCGAGAGTTTTTTCCAATGAAACCCACTCGAGCTATTTCCCAATTGACGATTTGAACTATCAATACGGAAGTAAATGTTGTCGCGTTCGTAGCCACCGCGCTTTTTATTCCAATTCCAACAGCTTTTCTACTTATTCTCTACATCCAAACGGCCGCTCAGAGTAACTAGTAATTGGTAACGACTATCTATCTGCTAATAAATCTTCATATGCAAGAGCGAATCGGAAGAGGAAAAGCAGGGGACACTGTTTGCTCGCTGCAAAACGGAGCGATATGCAAACTGTCACTTTTTTTATTCCGGACGAAGTTTTCATGCTACCCGGTTGCTGCTGGTAGCAACTTACCCCCAACTTAGCACTCCTCCCCGATTATCTCTCTTTACGCCGATTGAAATCTATGCCTTTTTCCCTCGCCCTTATTCTTCTACCTACCACGTATCACGCATCACCCTCGAATAGAATTGCCAAAAATTGATAGATCAAAAAAATGATCTATCAATTTCTACTTCTATTAAGTTACCCTTGCTTGTTACAAAGCTGGGTTCTACCCAACGATTAATTTTAGGTATCGGGCTAGAGCACCCGGATTTACTTCTTTGCATATCCGTCTAAGGGAGATGAATCAAGCTAAGCAAACCAAGCAAAACGAAGTGAGGTACCCGAAGGTCTGATCTCAAGTGTACGTCAGGCTTATATTCATTTTCCGCTTTTTATTCCGGGCGCAGCTGCAACATCAGACAAAAAATTTGAAGTTTGAATTAGCGACGCGTATCCCCCGAATCGGACCAGTGGAGACCTGGTTGGTTAACCGCTTGTCGCAATCCGCTTCTTCCCCGAACTACAAGTGAGAGAGAAAATGTAGAAATCACCGTCAGGGCAGCCCAAGCTATAGTAACTAAATCCGTAGTTGTAATTCCTATCTATTCACTCTCTCGATTTTCATTAATTGCTAATTACTTATCTAAGTCCAAATACAAGGCAAAGCTTGGAGAAGCTTGAGACACGTTGCCGGTGAGGAGCAGACGCCTGCTTGATAGCATACTCCAATAACAAGGGGTACTGAGTATGTGGAAACCTATATATATATATATGTATATATCTTTTTCAATGGTACTGGTTGATGTTTGCCTCTCCAAACATTTTGGTGATTTGGACTTTCGGGTTATCAACTAGTGATATACTCAACTGGGATTGTTTATGCGTGACGCATCGAGACACATGAAATGTGATAGGCTATAACATGCTATAGAGCACCTCGACATGTATCCGATTTCGGCGCAGCAAACGATCCCCGGTAAAACTACCCAAATTAATAAATCCAAGTAGACTAACTAAATATAGTTCTCCATCTTCATACACATAAAGATTTTCCTGTTAGGCGACACCCAGATTCGAACTGGGGAATTAAGGATTTGCAGTCCTCCGTCTTACCGCTTGACTATATCGCCCTTCGTTAACTATCAGCGAGCAGCGCTGATGCGGGGGCAAGAAAGAGGCACTGACGTGATTCGGAATGTTCGGTAGCAAGTGGCGTATGTGATGATTATGTCATCGACGTGTAGCGAGCGATTCTAGACGTCTGGCAATTCTATTAGTAATAAGTATACTATCCGGCAGAAGTATTAGCAAGTAGCTGGCCCCCCCCCGCACAACTCACCTACGACATCCATTTGCTAGCGAAACGGCTACCTCGACAGAGACAAAATTGTTTCATCCCAACATTTCATTAAATTCAAGAAAAAACGAAATTTTGTTTCTCCCTTATACTACCTGCTCCTCCCCTTTCCCCTTGAAAGGGAATTCCGTAAAAATTTCTATGCGTATTTGTAGATATATGACGTAACCTCCTTATTCTCTAGGGGATAGGCGGATAGCGGGAATCGAACCCGCGTCATCTCCTTGGCAAAGAGATATTTTACCATTCAACTATATCCGCATAATTTGCTATTTCATTTTAGCACTGGAATAGTTCCTCAATTTTCGAGAAACTCGCATAGGTATTTAGTTTATACGTGAAAAACTGAATTTATCGGGAGGACCTCGCGTATCTTCTCCCTTCCCCCAACTTTTTAAATGAACTTTTTGTTGTAGCCTCTTATCTACATCTACGCATGTCAGTCTCCTTTATTTGGCGTCTCCACTCGTAACGGTGAATTACGAGAGGAGAAACCAAAACAACAAAGATTTAGGAGATAAAAGAGTTGGGTATACCTACCAGAGAAACTGATCCAATCCATAATGAAGCCCCTGAGAAGACAATATTTTTGCTGCTGGACCAGCCACCTGGGGATGCGAACGCGACGGGGACACCCACAATTAGTAGGAATGAGATGGCAATTAATCCAAATAAAGCCAATTGGAACGCGATAGTCATAATTCTGATTATTTCCACATAATAAATAAGTTGCTCGTACCATCCAATCCTCATCCGACGGAACTCTCGCCTCGCCACGACTTACTCCGTCGGCGGGGCGCGAATACCTCCTCTTCGCCACTAACTACCTCGAGGTTCACAAGGTACTCGCTGAGTTATTATTGGTTTGAATTCCAACGTTTGGGACGATTATCTGCAACAATTCCACGGCCATAATTATTTTCACTCCGTATCTTTGACGGTATGGAGAAATCTCGGTGAGGGGAGAAGAGATATCTATCAAAATCTATATATAAATAGATGTTGATGACCTCTTTAGTTACCTCCCACCAGAAGTGCCTAAAAAACGTGATTAATACCTCCAAGTATCATATCAGGTGAGAAATATGCTCCGTCAGGGAGAGATGGTCGAGCGGTTTAAGGCTCCAGTCTTGAAAACTGGCGTGGCGACGAAACGCCATCGAGGGTTCGAATCCCTCTCTCTCCTATTATTTGTGTCAAATAATACTGGGCGGAAGGAGCGACAGTTATTACTAGTGTTACAAAATATCTTTCTCTCTCCCATCAAACTGGGGAGAACTTGGTATTATCTATCACCAGGTAATAAGATTACATCTATCTATCTATTGAAATAGATAGATAGAGTTTGCCCGGATATGACGAGTCCGGCACTGATATGAAAACGTAGACTTATTGGATATTGGTTTGCTAGCAAAAAAGAAGCAAGAAGTGAATACTTTTTTCCTCCATTTTTCCGTCATCTCAACATATGTCTTCGAGTTTCAATTAAGGGGTGTCATGGAAAGAACGGGTTCGGTATCGCGGTCAATTCCCTTCTCAAACCCGGCCGCGGCTGCGCGAGCCCTACCCGCGTGCCATAAATGACCCACGAAAAAGAAGAATCCTAGAACGAAGTGGGAAGTAGCTAACCAACTCCGGGGAGATACGTAGTTCACAGCGTTGATCTCAGTAGCTACTCCACCTACGGAGTTTAGGGAGCCTAGGGGGGCATGAGTCATATACTCCGCGGATCGTCGTTCCTGCCATGGTTGTATATCCCCCTTCAATTTACCGAGATCTAAACCGTTGGGACCCCTTAAAGGCTCTAACCAAGGAGCACGAAGGTCCCAGAATCGCATGGTTTCGCCTCCGAAAATAATTTCTCCCGTGGGGGAACGCATCAGGTATTTACCCAACCCAGTAGGTCCCTGGGCAGAACCTATGTTGGCACCGAGACGTTGGTCCCTGACGAGAAAAGTAAAAGCTTGGGCCTGAGAAGCTTCTGGACCGGTGGGACCATAAAATTCGCTGGGATATGCCGTGTTGTTAAACCAGACGAAACAGCAGGCGGTGAAGCCAAAAATGGAAAGGGCTCCCAAACTGTAGGATGAGTAAGCTTCCCCGGACCATACGAAAGCGCGACGAGCCCAGGCAAACGGTTTCGTTAATATGTGCCAAAGTCCACCGAAAAGACAAATGGATCCCAGCCATACATGTCCCCCGATAATATCTTCCAGATTATCCACACTTGCAATCCATCCTTCCCCCCCAAAAGGAGATTTTAGTAGATAGCTAAAGATAACGTTAGGACTTAGAGTAAGATTCGTAATCTCTCTTACGTCCCCACCCCCGGGTGCCCATGTGTCATACAACCCTCCGAAATAGAGTGCTTTGAAAACTAAGAGAAAAGCTCCGAGACTTAGTAATATTAGATGAATACCGAGAATTGTGGTCATCTTATTTTTATCTTTCCAAGTATAGCCAAAGAAAGGAAAGGATTCCTCCAAAGTTTCGGGTCCAATAAGGGCGTGATATATACCCCCGAATCCCAAAACTGCAGAGGAAATTAAATGGAGTACTCCGGAAACGAAATAGGGAAAGGTATCGACTACCTCCCCGCCGGGACCCACCCCCCAACCCAGAGTAGCCAAGTGGGGAAGTAGGATTAGTCCCTGCTCATACATAGGCTTCTCCGATACGAAATGAGCCACTTCAAACAGATTCATAGCTCCGGCCCAGAAGACAATCAGGCCAGCATGAGCTACATGGGCGCCAAGCAATTTACCAGATAGATTAATTAGTCGGGCGTTGCCAGCCCACCAGGCGAAACCTGTGGTTTCCTGATCGCGACCACCCAGCGAGAGGGTTCCATTAAAGAGCGTTTCCACGGGGTAAAACCTCCTCGGGGAATACAAGGTTTTCATGGGGCTGATCCTGAGCTGCCATCCAGGCACGGATACCCTCGTTTAGTAAGATATTTTTTGTATAAAAAGTCTCGAACTCGGGATCTTCTGCTGCGCGAATTTCTTGGGAGACAAAGTCATATGCACGTAAATTTAGGGCGAGACCAACTACTCCAATAGCACTCATCCATAAACCTGTCACTGGCACGAATAACATGAAGAAGTGTAACCAACGTTTGTTGGAGAAAGCAACACCGAATATTTGGGACCAGAAACGATTCGCGGTTACCATCGAATAAGTCTCCTCAGACTGAGTCGGGTTGAACGCACGGAATGTGTTCGCGCCATCACCATCTTCAAACAGAGTATTTTCAACTGTAGCGCCGTGGATGGCACACAAAAGGGCGGCACCGAGGACTCCCGCAACCCCCATCATGTGAAATGGATTCAGAGTCCAATTATGAAAACCTTGAAAAAATAGAATGAATCGGAAGATGGCGGCTACGCCGAAACTGGGTGCGAAAAACCAACCAGATTGCCCCAAGGGGTAAATCAAGAATACGGATACAAAAACCGCAATTGGAGCGGAGAAAGCTATTGCGTTGTAGGGACGTAGTTGCACAGACCTCGCAAGTTCGAATTGGCGTAACATGAAACCCATCAGAGCGAAGGAGCCGTGAAGGGCGACGAAGGTCCATAAACCTCCTAGCTGGCACCAGCGGGTGAAATCTCCTTGCGCTTCGGGGCCCCACAGGAGAAGCAGGGAGTGGGCCAAACTGTTAGCGGGAGTCGAGACCGCAGCAGTCAGAAAATTACATCCCTCCAAGTAAGAACTAGCTAATCCATGGGTGTACCATGAAGTGACAAAGGTTGTACCTGTGAACCAACCGCCCAAGGCGAAGTAAGCGGTGGGAAAAAGTAATAGGCCAGACCAACCCACGAAGACGAAGCGATCTCTTCTGAGCCAGTCGTCCATACTATCAAATAAATCTTTCGGTTCCTTGGAAGATTTTCCAATGGCAATGGTCATATTCATTCCCTCACTCAGCTCCTCAAACCATTTCTGGGTTCCCCTACTTTTCTTTTCTCTTATTTTCTACGAGCTGCGACGCAGTGTAGTTCCGTCCCTTCGCGGTAAGATGGGCCGCTGCAACACTGGTCCTTTCGGAAAGTCATTTACCAAAGCAGCATACTCCTGGAAATTATTACGCTAAAGTGAGACTGATAGATTTTTCAATCTCGGGAGTTTGGAATTTTCCGACCCCTTTACCGCTTCTTCGCCTCGCTTCTAGTTTCCTACTCCCCCTCTTTTTTCTGCTGCTTCCGTCGAGCCAATTATTTTAATTTACTTTTTTGTTTCACTTCTTTTTCATCCAATTTTAAATTTTAGGCATCTCCTTTTTATTACTTACTTGATCCCGAGCTGATCTCGTTTGTTACACAGTTTTTTGAGAAGTGGGTAGACCTTTCTTTTCTTCCGAGACTTTATTAACCACTCCGCCACACTGACGGTACCTCGGGAATCCGACCTAGCAGGAGACAAATTCGTTTCCATGAATCTCTGGGAGAAGAAATACTAGAGCGGCGTGAAGAGCTACATCTATCTATATCTATCTATATTATGTATATAGATAGATATAGATAGATGTATATGTAAATATACATGTGTGGTATCCATCCCCTTTCTGAAATTATTTCGGTACTTATTTTACCAATCCGCGGTAAAAATTGAAAGCCTTTTCTTTGGGTCCCCAGTAGCGGGAGTGGGGAGCGGCGTGCCACAGTTTAACCCCGAGCGGAGGATATGTCACAAATTTCGGCATCGGACAAAGTGGCTCCTTCTTTGTTTCAAAACCCAGTGGCGAGATTGCATTCAAGTATTGGGGGGTATGACAAATAAGAGTGCCCAATACTCAGAAAATTTCTGCTAGTGACGGGAAATTATCTAAATAAGCGGTGAAAAGATTATCATGTAATTTTCTTCTTTTTTCTTATTTAAATTGAAATTTATATATAGGTATAGTTACATCGATAGATATATATATCGATATATATATTGATATTGAGAATCTGCATTCAATTCCCAAGATAGGAGTAGCGAAAAAGTTTCCGGCATTAGAAATTATATCCACCTGATTTTTACATATTGTAAGGAGCGACACATCACTCGGCGTAGCGATACTACTCAAGTTAGACCGGAAATCGCGATAAAAAGCGAAACGATTTGACTAAGAAATTTAATTTCGAGGAAGTTGTTTGTAACTTCGCACCAAGTTATAACTACACCTTTGCGGAACTGTAAGTTTTTCATCGGAAGTAGTGGGGAGCGCAACTTTTGCCTCCGCATCGGGACCACGCGGACCCGGGCGTTTCCGTAGAACTGAGACAGCTTGATCCTCGGATTTCGTACGACTTCTCAGTTAGCCCCTTGTCGGATTTGAACCGACGACTTACGCCTTACCATGGCGTTACTCTACCACTGAGTTAAGGGGGCCTCAGATCAGAATTAAATTTGGGTTGAGTTTTAGTTCTGTTGGGCACGTCGTTAGTTTCTATCCCGTCTTTTCCGCTTCTTCCTTTTTATCGCAATAGAATATTGGAACTTAATGAAACAGAAGAGACTAGGTCCAGTCTAAGGCACGAAGTAGCTACGTTCCCGAATTATACTTGTATATTTAGATATACACCTATAAATCTATTTCTCCATCTCCAGGTAGATAGGTTTATGCCCCGTTCAACAAAGAGGCTCGGAAGGGGAGGTATACGGGGTAGGGGGGGGGGAGAAGAAATAATGATTGGGTAATTCTCATTCCGCCGTGTGGCATCAAGTACCCCCAATCTAATAATTGGTAGAAAGACTTGGACTTTTCTGATCTCCGGCCTGAGAAAACCTATATCCGATCCATCGGTGAGACATGGGGGGGGAATTCATTAGTCTGAGCTCGCGGAGGAGACCAAGCACCGTACCACTGACGTAGGTAAACAATTGGTGGTTTACTTTGCGGAGACAGGATTTGAACCTGTGACCTCAAGGTTATGAGCCTTGCGAGCTACCAAGCTGCTCTACCCCGCTTAGTTTAAGCCTCCAATGTAATTATTATACATCTCTTTAATAATTACATTGAATATGATCAGGAGGAACTGTCTACTTCGGAGAATTAGACATCACTTGTGAGATGAGTGGAAAAAAACTTTTCCTACCAACTTGATTTCGACACTCCAGGCAGCAAGCAAGTGTGTGCCATTTCACGAGGTACGTGTCTAGATAAGCCGAAGTCTCGGTAATTGGATCTGGGTCGTCCGGTTAGGGAACACCGGTTACGGAGACGAACAGGTGCACTATTACGCGGCAGAGATTGCAATCTTTTGGAAATAGTTATCTTATCCTGAATTGGCAAACTACTTTTAATCCGTCTTTTCAAAGATTGGCGGGTAGCCTCATATTTCCTCACTAACTTTTCCCTTTTCTTCTCCTTCTCAATGAGACTTTTCTTTGCCATAATTGATGAATCAGTAAGCAGGATTGGATTACTACTATAAAACAAATTGAACTTGCGGCCGAAAATTTATTTACCAATAACTAGGGAAGAAGTAATAAACCTCTACCTCTAATTATTGATAAGTGAATAATCGGTCTCAAAATTGGCTTGGGTGTAGGAGGTAGTGGAGAAGGTAGGGGGGGTAAGCTTGACGCGGAGATATGCCATTTGGTAGTCGACCGAACCAAAATTAGCCAAATTTACCTGATGTAGATGCGATTAGAAAAGCTGCGTAGGTAAATATGTAACCTACAGAGAAGTGGGCTAGTCCCACCAGTCTTGCTTGAACGATAGAGAGAGCAACTGGCTTGTCTTTCCAGCGTATCACATTTGCCAGGGGTGTTCGTTCGTGGGCCCAAGCTAGGGTTTCGATGAGTTCTTGCCAGTAACCGCGCCAAGAAATTGGAAACATAAATCCGGTAGCCCACACAAGATGTCCAAATAGGAACATCCATGCCCATACAGATAAACTGTTCATACCGAAGGGATTATAACCATTGATAAGCTGCGAGGAGTTCAGCCATAAATAATCCCTCAACCACCCCATTAAATACGTAGAAGATTCGTTGAATTGAGCAGCGTTGCCTTGCCACAAGGTTATGTGTTTCCAGTGCCAGTAGAAAGTGACCCATCCAATGGTGTTCAGCATCCAGAAAACAGCTAAATAAAAGGCATCCCAAGCTGAGATGTCGCAGGTACCGCCTCGGCCAGGACCATCACAGGGAAAACTGTAACCGAATTCTTTCTTATCTGGCATCAACTTGGAACCGCGCGCGTCTAACGCGCCTTTCACTAAAATCAGTGTAGTTGTGTGTAGGCCCAAGGCAATGGCGTGGTGAACCAAGAAATCCCCGGGCCCAATCGTTAGGAATAAAGAGTTGCTGCTATTGTTGACAGCGTCCAACCAGCCGGGTAACCACAAGCCCTGACCGGCATTACTTGCCGGACTACCTGCCGAGGATAGAAGCACATCGAAACCATATAAAGTTTTGCCATGAGCAGATTGAATCCATTGAGCAAATACGGGTTCAATAAGAATCTGCTTTTCCGGAGTCCCGAAGGCTAGCATTACGTCGTTGTGGACGTAAAGCCCTAGTGTGTGGAACCCCAGGAATAAACTAGCCCAACTTAAGTGAGCTATTATTGCTTCTTTGTGTTCCAACATTCTTGCTAAGACGTTATCTTTATTTTGTTCTGGATCATAATCTCTAACAAGGAATATAGCTCCGTGTGCAAAGGCTCCTGCCATGATAAACCCGGCAATATATTGGTGATGGGTGTATAGCGCGGCTTGAGTTGTATAATCCTGTGCTATGAAAGCATAAGCGGGTAGGGAATACATGTGTTGCGCGACCAACGAAGTGACGACCCCCAAAGCAGCTAAAGCGAGCCCCAACTGAAAATGAAGAGAATTATTGACCGCATCGTAAAGTCCTTTGTGTCCACGGCCCAACCTACCTCCCGGAGGGATATGAGCCTCGAGAATCTCTTTCATACTGTGTCCGATACCAGAGTTAGTCCTATACGTGTGGCCGGCAATTATAAACACAACGGCAATGGCTAAGTGGTGATGAGCGATGTCGGTTAGCCACAAACTTTGAGTCTGTGGGTGAAATCCGCCCAAAAAGGTTGGAATAGCTGTTCCCGCTCCTTGAGTGCTATCAAACAAATGGCTACTAGAGTCGGGATTTTGCGCATAGACACTCCACTGACCCGAGAAGAACGGACCCAACCCCTGGGGATGCGGGGTGGCAGTCAATAAATTATCCCATCTAACATGCCCGCCCCTCGCTTCAGGAATAGCTACGTGGACTAAATGTCCCGCCCAAGCCAAAGAACTCACTCCGAAGAGTCCTGAGAGGTGGTGATTAAGCCGAGATTCAGCATTTTTGAACCAAGAAATGCTTGGTTTCCATTTAGGTTGCAGATGTAACCAGCCGGCTAGTAAAAACAAAGCGGAAATAGCTAGTAGAAAGATAGCTCCAGTATAGAGATCTTGGTTATTGCGTAGACCGATGGTGTACCACCATTGGTACACACCGGAATAGGCAATATTGACTGGACCTGCAGCCCCCCCTCGAGTGTAGGCTTCGATAGCTGGTTGACCAAAATGAGGATCCCAAATGGCATGAGCTATTGGTCTCACGTGTAATGGGTCCCGCACCCATGCTTCGAAATTGCCCTGCCAAGCTACATGGAACAAATTTCCAGAGGTCCAGAGAAAGATGATAGCTAATTGACCAGAATGAGATGCAAATATTTTTTGGTAGAGACGTTCCTCGGTAGTATCGTCGTGACTCTCGAAGTCGTGGGCAGTGGCTATACCAAACCAGATACGACGAGTAGTTGGGTCTTGGGATAGACCCTGGCTGAACTGTGGAAATCTTGATGCCGTAATGTTTCTCAAATCCTCCTAGCCATTATCCCACTGCAACGATTCTCGCCAGGAAGAACGCCCACGTCGTGGCGATTCCACCCAGAAGGTAATGAGTTACTCCCACAGCACGTCCCTGTATGATACTTAGGGCTCTAGGCTGGGTAACGGGAGCAACTTTTAGTTTGTTATGAGCCCAAACAATGGATTCGATGAGTTCCTGCCGGTATCCGCGACCACTAAATAGAAACATTAGACTGAAAGCCCAAACGAAGTGAGCCCCCAGAAATAGAAGACCATACGCGGATAACGAAGAACCATATGATTGAATGACTTGAGAAGCCTGTGCCCACAAAAAATCTCGTAACCATCCATTAATCGTTGTTGAACTTTGTGCGAAGTTTCCCCCGGTGATGTGGTTTATCACCCCCTGCTCGCTTATACTGCCCCACACGTCAGATTGCATCTTCCAGCTAAAGTGAAATATAACTACTGAAATCGAGTTGTACATCCAGAATAGTCCTAGGAAGACGTGATCCCAGGCAGATACTTGGCAGGTACCTCCTCTGCCGGGACCGTCGCAGGGAAAGCGAAAACCAAGATTTGCTTTGTCGGGTATTAGTCGGGAACTGCGTGCAAATAAAACGCCTTTCAATAATATTGATACAGTAACGTGAATCGTAAATGCATGGATATGGTGTACCAGAAAATCTGCAGTACCTAACGGAATTGGGGCCATGGCAACTTTGCCGGCTACAGCGACTAAGTCGCTGCCACCCCAGGTTAAGCTAGTACCCGCCGCCGCATTAGGCGCGGTTGATCCGGGAGCCAAGGCGTGGGTATTTTGCACCCACTGGGCAAATATCGGTTGTAACTGAATGGCGGTATCCGAAAACATATCTTGGGGACGTCCCAAGGCACTCATGGTATCATTATGGATGTATAGACCGAAGCTATGAAAACCTAGGAAAATGCAGACCCAGTTGAGATGTGAAATTATTGCATCGCGGTGCCGAATAACACGGTCTAACAAATTGTTGTATTGAGTAGTTGGATCGTAATCTCTTACCATGAAAATAGCTGCGTGTGCAGCTGCACCAACTACTAAAAACCCCCCTATCCACATATGATGTGTAAACAAAGAAAGTTGTGTGGCATAATCGGTGGCCAAGTAAGGATACGGGGGCATCGCATACATGTGATGGGACACAATAATTGTTAGGGAACCTAACATGGCAAGATTGATCGCCAATTGAGCATGCCACGAACTCGTTAGAATTTCGTAAAGACCTTTGTGGCCCTCACCCGTGAAGGGGCCTTTATGAGCTTCCAGAATTTCTTTCGTACTATGTCCGATACCCCAATTGGTTCTGTACATGTGACCAGCTATCAAAAAAAGAACGGCAATAGCTAAGTGGTGATGTGCGGTATCAGTTAGCCACAAACCTCCCGTTACTGGGTTCAACCCTCCGCGGAAAGTCGAAGAATCTGAATATTCTGACCAGTCAAGAGTAAAAAACGGGATCAGTCCTTTCGCAAAACTCGGATACGCCTGAGCTAGAAGATCGCGATTAAGAATGAATTCGTGAGGAAGGGGTATTTCTTTGGGGTCAACTCCTGCATCTAATAGTTGGTTGATTGGTAGTGAAACATGTATCTGATGTCCCGCCCACCCTAGAGATCCCAACCCCAACAGACCCGCCAAATGGTGATTTAGCATTGATTCAACGTTCTGGAACCAAGCTAGCTTCGGGGCAGCTTTATGGTAGTGAAACCAACCGGCAAAAAACATTAATCCGGCAAAAATTAAAGCACCCACAGCTGTGCAATAAAGCTGTAACTCATTAGTTATTCCCGAAGCTCGCCAAAGTTGGAAAAACCCAGACGTTATCTGTACACCCTGGAACCCTCCACCTACATCTCCATTAAGTATCTCTTGACCCACTATTGGCCAAACAACCTGGGCACTAGGTTTCACATGAGTGGGATCATTCAGCCACGCCTCATAATTGGAAAAACGGGCCCCGTGAAAGTACATGCCACTCAACCAAATCAAAATAATGGCTAGCTGACCAAAATGAGCACCAAAAATTTTGCGGGATATATCCTCCAAATCATTGGTATGGCTATCGAAATCGTGGGCATCAGCGTGTAGGTTCCAAATCCATGTGGTGGTACTGGGTCCCTTAGCCAAATTTCTCGAGAAATGTCCGGGTTGGGCCCATCTCTCAAAAGAGGTTTTCACAGGATCCTTCTCCACCATAATCTTGACTTCTGGTTCTGGCGAACGAATAGTCATCGGGACTCTCCTCTCTTCGGACGGGGGATAGCAACAACCTACCAACGGAAGATACGAAACTTCTAAGAACTAGAGTTTTTACCAGCATGTAGTAATCTATTCCCTTTTCCCTTGAGTTTGAAACTCGAGCAACTGCTACGAAGAAGTTATGCAGGGTAGGCTTTTGATGGTATTATTACACGACCCAATAGTGCCTAATGGACTTGATAGGATTGATCAACCGTTCGGTAAAGAGAGGGGTGGCGAAGTCGATGCCGAGCAAGCAGGAACCTCTATCTACCAACTCTATTTGTTAACCTTTTTGTTTCATGTCGCTCTGCCTCCCCCCCACGGATTAGTTAAACGAAGAAGAGCGCCCCGTAATTTTTAACCGATTCTGTGCTTCGATGTAATTACCGGGGGAAGGTGCTATTGCCTGTTTCCAATACTCAGCAGCTTGATCAAACCAAGCCTCCGAAATCTCTAAATTTCCTTGATGAATGGCCTGTTCCCCTCGATCAGAATGGATGATTATTTTTCAACCCCCTCCTTTAGAACCGAATCCGGGGGTTTCCCACCTCATACGGCTCAGACAACTCCGTTACTGGCTTCTTGTCCCCTAACAAAGAAATAGGGATTACTTCCAAACCTCAAAGGAACTAAGAATAGCCAGGTTTCCGATTTCATTCGTCTTGAATAAAATTTTTTCCGTACTCCCAGTTAAAAGAATGAGAGGAAAGGGGTAATAACCTCTTTTGACACTAACTACCCCATCTCGACTTGGATTTTTTCGGATTAGAAAAATTTTTCCTTTGGGATTTGATACTACACCGTGGTCCATCACTTACTTCTTTCCAATCATCTCTACTACAGAGATAAGTTGCATAACTTTTTTGATGGACCAATCTCATCGTATCGACCCAGATTTTCAATGACGAATCTTTGCGGTGCTTTATTCTTCGATTCAGTCAGTTATCCATGAGACAGTTAGGCTACCTTCCTCCTCCAAACCTGGATTGCTTCGAAAGAGGCCGAATCCCGCAGCTCGAGGCAGCTCCCGTTCGGAAGTATGCTTGGGGGAAGCCCTTTCCGCTGGTTGAGTGTCTGCAAACCAAAGAATCCTGAAGCGCAGGTAGTCGCACGTGGTGACAGATCACAGCCATATTATTAAAAGCTTGTGGCGGAGAAGAATTCCGCTCCGGTGCTTGAAAGTAGTATTCCAAAGCTCTTGCATGTTTTCCGTTACTTGTATGAGTGAGGCCTATATTGTAAAGTATGTAACTTCGGTCATAGGAATCAACCTCCAAACGCATAGCTTTGTAGTAGCTTCATAAAGCTTCTGCATATTCTCCTTCAGATTGGGCCGACATCCGTTACGGTTGCTTATACAAACAAGCCCCGCTTCGAAACCGCACATGAGGTTCCCAACTCATACGGCTCCTCCCGCTCGATTCGCGGGAAAAGAAATGGCATTTCAAATGACCCAATTATTTTTATTCCCAAATTGAAACCAAGCGGGGGTTAGTGTTTCGTGAAACTGGTATCTAACCATCCTTCTCGCAAAGAATTTTTTTGAGGCGGCTGCGTCATTCTCTCATGGCAACAGCAGTAACAACGAATCCCTTGCCAATTTATTCGTTCCCAACATTTTGTTTTTCGGGGGGTTATTCACTTCAGCAATCTCCGATGATTTTAGGGGTATCCAAGCTGCAAACGGGATGGATGTTTGTTGCCCCAATCGCTATTGGTCGTTACCGCGACTTCGAAGTTATCGAGAACAGGCGATATCTGTCGAAACCAGAAATTGCCGGAGATTTTGTATTGCCGATTCCTCCACGTGGTGCCCGCCCCCCCCCCGTGCTTACTCATGAAATTACCATGTATTACACATCAATTTATGGATTTAACCTCTTGCTTGCTTGATATCGAAATCCGTGAGAAGTGGGAGCCGTAGCTTCCGAGGCTGCATCAATCGTGGATACGCGACCGAAGGGTTTGCCATCAATCGAAACACACCTCTAGAAAATGTGGGCTTATCGAAGCTGTAATTTATTCAACTTCTATTGAATAATGGTAAATTGCTTGCCTCATCGAATCGCACCATCCCTATGGTATGTAGAAGCTTCCCTCTCTCTCTTAGTGGTAGGTAGGATTTGCAACGAAATATCCGCTAGAATTGTGAAAGTTTTGTCGATAAAGTTGTCATTTCTCTGAGATCTAGGCGTAATCAATTTCGACTCCTTGTTTTTCTTTTCCACTCCACCTATTATTAGTACATCAATTGAGATTGCGGGAAAAAAGTATGCTTAGCCGATGCTATAGGAGGGAAATTTGGTGAAGTGCCAAGTCGCGTTGAATATTTTATGCCTGTTTGATTTGTATTTTAGAAAAAAAAAATTGTTCTTAACTACTACTCGCAAATCACTTGTCGTTTTACTACCTAAATCCCTAAAATATGTCAAATAGTTTAGTTAATCAACCTGGGAAGGGTGGCCGAGCGGTTTAAGGCGTAGCACCGGAAATGCTAAGTAGATTTCTAGCTACCGAGGGTTCGAATCCCTCCCTTTCCTCTCTCTACTTTTACCTCTCCAAGGCTATCTCCTTTTTCTCGTTTACCGAAATCTAGCTAAGTAGCTGATTCGGGAGAGACAGGCTAGAGTCCGGGTTTCAAATCAAGCTGTCCGAAGGAAAAAGCTAAAGGACCGTCTCGATGAAGTAAAAGGGGTGGGGGTTGATAATACTTTAGTTAATTAGGAATTTTGTCGAAGTGACGTGGACCGGTGATTCGGATAATTCGCCGCGTACCAAATTAAATTGTTCAAAACCGGAGTATTTATCTACAAGGCAAAAAATTCCAAGTTAATTTCTGCTCGGGAAGGGTAACAAGCTAGGTCAAGAAACTTTCGTTACTTTCTTTTCTGAGTAATCTGCTTCTCGAATCCCATCATCCCAAGTCCTTCGCCTGGGTTTCCATTGTAGAGACCTCCAAATAATTCAATTAAATTTTTGATTCAATGAATCATCATTAAGCTTTGCGGGAGTAATACTCAACAACTAACAATTCATTTATATTCAAATTGACGGATTCTCGATTGGCAACACGATTCACCAATCCTGTAGGCCTGTTTCCTTCCGACAGGGAAGCGGTCAAGTGATCCGGTGTTTTATCCCCCCCGGAAGACTCACCTCTCAGCGCATTACAGGAAGTTGGTCGATTTCGAGCAGTAACAACATCTTTTGGCTTACAGCGATAGCTTGGTATATCTACAATACGATTGTTCACTAAAATATGTCTGTGATTAACTAACTGTCTAGCGGCAGGAATCGTGGAAGCCATACCTAAGCGAAAAATAACATTATCTAGACGCGTCTCGAGTGATTGCAGTGGTACTTGGCCTGTTGAACCCCTAGTTTTTCTAGCGATACGTATGTATTTCAGTAATTGGCGTTCTGTTAATCCGTGATTGAAACGTAATCTTTGTTTGGCCTCCAAACGCACACAGAATTGAGAAATTTTTCTCGAAGCTGATTGATCGGTAGCAACTCGAAATTCTCCCGAGTTGGGTGTTTTACCCCTACCCGTAAAACCCGGTAAATTCTTTAGACGACGTATCATTCTCAGACGAGGTCCTCGGTAGCGAGACGTGAAAACTCCTTTTCTGTAAACGTTTTATAGTTGGAGAGAAAACTTATGGGATCAGCACGGAGACGACACCCATTACTGCTGGCGAAGGAAATAGAAGTCAGTCAGGATTGATATCTGTGACAATCATAACATATGAATAGTGACTAATAAATATTCAATTTGTTACCAACAATTGAAAAGGAGGTGGGAGGGGAGGGTGGACAAAAACTACTAGCGATTCGTAATGCCAAATAAAGACGTTGTAACATACCCATTTACATAAAAATTTTAGCAAAAAAAAATCAAATTGATTGACGAATATGTTGCTTCAAGTAGTCCATTCATATATACTCTTATAATAGAAACTCAACTTTTGAGAAGCAATTAACTCGTTGTCGACAAGTTGAATTACATGCATTTTTTTACTTAAAGTCCGAGGTAGTGAAAAAATTTCTTCTTTTTTTTCTTCTTTTTACTGGTTAGAAGCCTACTGAACCAAAAAAAATGTGTAGACAAATTATGTCGCGGTTCTGTACTATTTCAATTTAGGGGTGGGCGGAACGGAGTCCGCCTGGGATAGGCGGATTAGTAGGTGTAAGCATCCCGAAAGTTTTCACACACACACACATATATGTGGCTATCTATCTCTTTTCACCAGTTCGTTGGGGCCTGAAGGGTGGGGATATGGCGGAATGGTAGACGCAGCGGACTCAACCAGATTGAGCCTAGGTATGGAGACGTATCAAGTGGCAGTCCCCAGATTCAGGGGAACCTAGGACCATTTATCGGGCAATCCTGAGCCAAATCTTGTATTATTCAAATGAATTTCGAGCGATGAGGCGAGATAGGTACAGAGACTCGACGGGGGCCATTCCAACGGGCAGTCTGTTAGTCACTAGTTCTCAAAATAACTGAATATCTAACTGTTTTGCGTGGTTAACTGCATGGGATAAGATGTAGAAGTATAAGACTGAAACCTGGTGAAGAAATAAAATGCTACTTCTCTCTTCATTTGGACGCGGACCCCTCGGCTTGGGCCCAGCATTCATTCACGAAATTCTGTTCATACTTGGTAATGTAGTACTAAGTAGATCCCCTCTACTATTGCCGGTCCGCATATTCTTCTCTTACCTGTTGTGGGATCCCACTCCATTCGAATGAAAATTATTCAGCAAGCGAGCCAGTGGCAAGAGATGATACTTTCGTGAATGGAGGTAGAGTCCCATTCTACGCACTTGATCAAGTAGGAAGTAGCGGCGCAAGTTGCAGTAGAACGAAAATCCGTTGGTTTCGACCGTGAGGGTTCGATTCCCTCTATCCCCAACGAGACACTTTAATTAACCGATTTCAGGTTGTTCGGATTTACACAATTTGTTATTTGTTCGGAAACAAAATACGGAAACTACTTCAATTTATTCTTCATCCGGTCTTTCCGAAACGCCTTGCGAGTGAGCCATTCAGGTTTTTAATATACATGAATGGCTCAATCGAGTCCCCTCTCCCTCCAGACTTTATCTACTGAAAGCGATGTTTTATTAAACAGATCGACAAAGGCGAGATCAGCAGTTTGACTCAGAAAAAAGCTGGAGTTGATAAATATACTTCACCGATTTCCAGTTGATTTTCATCCGTAAATGAATCGGCCGAGATAGCTCAGTCGGTAGAGCAGAGGACTGAAAATCCTCGTGTCACCAGTTCAAATCTGGTTCTTGGCATCCAAATGGTTTGAAAGATAAGCCGAACCAGTTCTGGTATTACAGAAAATCAACCAGCCCTGAGGGAGCTAACCGAAAACCAGGAAGTATATCGAAAACTGGGCGGGTTACTCGATAGTTCGGTAACCGCAAAAAGTTTTGGCGAGAATTAGATGGTGACGGCGTCCCGACGGCCGGGAAGTAAGTTTTCAGATGAGACCAATTTTTTTTTATTACTTTCGTGTGAATTAATAGGCATCCTGTAACTCGTAGAAGTTGGGTACGACGTAATCTTTACGTAGAGGCCACCCTATCCAACTTTCGGGCATCAGTATACGCCTGAGGTGCGGATGACCCTGATGGATTATTCCCAACATATCATAGGATTCACGTTCTTGGAGATCCGAGCTTTTCCAAACCCAGTAAACCGAAGGTATTCTAGGGTTTTTTCTTGGAACAAATATTTTTGTACACACTTCCTCGGGTTGATCTGGCTGATCTCGCATCTGTGTCAGATGGTATACACTGACTGAAGACCCTCCCGGTGCCGAGTCGTAAGCGCATTGGGAGCGCAGGTAATTGAAACCGTAAGCATATGGGGCGACAGCTACAGACAACCACTCCTCCGACTTGATTTGTAAAGTCTCGACACCCCTGTAATCGTAACCCAAAGGTCGATGGGAAAACTTATGTCTGGTCGACCAAGCGGATAATCGACCCCGCGTCTCGATATTGAACTTATCTTCACTGACAGTGCTCATTTTGGCTAATACCTCTTCCCTCTTTATCCATGTATGGAATGAAATCTAGTTATTTGCCCACTTTCAATACTTATTTCTTAGACCTATCTCCAAGCTTCTGAAAGTTTTCCGAGAAAGTATTTGATAAGAGCTTTGTGTCACAATTAGTTAATTCTTGATTGTATTGACCTATATGGATACTAGGTACAAGGCGAAATCGATGATTTAGGTTGGGGTATTTCGTTCGGGTGGGACGGGAAGCTCGATTTACGAAACTTCCTCTAGCAATTTTCTTACGGAGTTTTGTTACGGCATCAGTAGTAGCTTCAGGTTTGGGTGGGCAACCCGGCAAATAGATATCAACGGGAATTGATTTGTCTACCCCGCGAACGGTGCTGTAGGAATCTGCGCTAAACATGCCCCCCGTAATGGTGCAAGCTCCCATAGCGATTACATACTTCGGATCAGGCATTTGCTCGTAGAGTCTTACGAGGGACGGGGCCATCTTCATAGTTACGGTACCGGCGGTAACAACTAGGTCTGCCTGCCTAGGACTGGATCTGGGTACTAGACCGTATCGGTCAAAATCAAATCGTGAACCAATTAGGGAGGCAAATTCGATGAAGCAACAGCTGGTGCCGTATAGAAGTGGCCACAAACTGGAAAGTCTGGACCAGTTGGAAAAATCACTTATATTAGCTAAAAAAATTGAGTCTGACACACCCCATTCGGGGAGGGGAGGCTCCACCAAATTGAGGAGCATATCTACACCGCGGGGTTCGACTCCCTCTCTGCCGCTTTCACCCGAATATTCGGAAGTTGACACCATTCCGATGCTCCTTTTCGCCATGCGTGAACCAAACCAACTACTAATATAAAGATGAAGATGATCACTTCGGCGAAAGCAAATAGTCCCAATTCCCTGAAAGAAACAGCCCAGGGATAGAGAAATAAGGTTTCGACGTCGGAGACCGCGAAAACCAAAGCAAACATGTAATAACGTATCTGGAATCGAATCCAAGTATCTCCCTTCGGCTCGATGCCCGATTCGTAACTCGTTAACTTCTCTGGTCCTTCCCGAGTGGGAGCAATAAATCCGGGAATCGAAAAAGCTAAATAGGGAATAGATATAGATACTAGCAGGAAAATCCAGAAGGAGTCATATTGATGGAGCAGAAACATTTGCATACCCCTTCCGCCTCAATTTTATAATTTAGTTGATAAACCTGGAGCTAGACGAAATAGTGTCGACCCGGGTCGGTAACTAACCATCGTCTCGCTATGCTGCGATGGGTTTAGCACGTATAACCTCTTGGGGGAAGTGAATTAAAATTTTAGCTTGATTATACTGGTAGCTACCCCGTCGATAATGAGAAGTAAAGAAAGGTGTTAGCTCCCTACTTTCGAGAATGGCAATGTCGGATTTCTAGCGGAAAAGTCGAGTGATTCATAACTTCCAACAGATTGCCTGTACATTTCCCCGATTCAGTTAGTGATTAACTGCATCGAAGAACTGACATATATATATCTTCCATTAAAAAGAGAAAAGCTTAATAATTTAGATGTGATAATATAGTCATTTAAATAAACAACTTGGATTGATTGAGTAGACATACGGTGTACCAACGACCTCCCACTCCTTTTTCTTCCCGAGTTAGGACTATACGGATTCAAGCCGTAGACACTCTCGGTCATGCGGATCGGAGTCTAAAAAAACGTTATTGAACTGCGTAGCAAACCCAACATGCCCTTTTCACGGCATGGGGCTCCCTCACCAGCTGCTCCCCAATTTAATTGGCAGAAGCAACCAATTGCTGATGCACTAACCCCTTTTCCTCCAAAAATTCCTTTTCAAGGAACTACATAAGGAAAAAAGAGATAAAGCAGGCAATCCCGAAATATCTTGAGAGGGTCACTAACGCCGTGTCGACACAGGTTTGCCTCCGGGGACACAGGTCCACCTCGCGATATCAAATATTCTCTGTCGCTTGTAGGCGGTATGCAACACTTTTCCCACCCAAAAGTTCGTGAGACGAAAAGGAGATCTCGCCCGGGGTCCTCGCGCTGACCCCGCCACTTCCGGCGTCGGATAAACCACCTATCCACCATATCAACTTTTAGGGATTGACTTTTTTTGGTCAACCCATCTATCATGCTACTGCTTCTTTGTATTCCCCATTTTAAGGAAGACGGAAAATTATCATCAGACTTTATGCACGAATCGCTGGGTTTCGGCAAATCTTGTGAAGAAGAAACGTCGGCGTGCGTGTAAACGAAGCGCTCCACCGCTGAGCTATAGCTCCTGATCCATTTGATCATCTATGAAATAACTTCATCGATATCAATTAATTCAAGTCAACAAATTGGTTTGAAAGAAGCAATATATATGTATGGGATCGAATATTTCTTAAATAGTGAAACATGCAGTTGTGTCTAGCTATTCCTTTGGGTATAATAGAGATATCTACCTATGAGTCACGCACCTCGATAAATGGAGGTACAGAAAGTGAAAAGTGATATGGGACAAATCGATGGCAGCCTACTTGACTCAGCGGTTAGAGTATCGCTTTCATACGGCGAGAGTCATTGGTTCGAATCCAATAGTAGGTAACACTTACTAGATACCGTAATGATTAAGTTGGTATCTAATAAGTTTTACTGTATGTGAGACACATCAAAGATTTTTGCGCGTAGCACGATAGTATTGCCATAAGACTACCAAGTCACCTAGTGCTTTTGGGCTCGGAGGAAACGAGTTAAGCCGCAGTTGAAGCTTCTAGTCTGGCCTTCGCTCTTTTAAGAGCTGAGTTGGCTTCTATTACTCTCTTTTTGCCTTCTGCTTTAGCTGAGTCAGCCTGAGCCATCTTGAAAGTTCTTCGAGCTTCGTCGGGATCAATTTCGGTAGCTCTTTCCGCTTCGTTAACTAATATTGTTACCTGATTGTTATCTATCATGGCAAAACCGCCCATCAGCGCCATTGAAGACCACTGCCCATCGTGACGTATTTTTGAAACTCCCATATCCAAAGCTGTAAGAAGCGGGGCGTGATTGGGTAGTATACCAACCTGGCCACTATTGGTGGACGAAACAATTTCCCAAACCTCGGAATTCCAAACTATTCGATTAGGGGCCATTACCCGCAGGTTCAATACCATATCTTCTATTGACCCCCCGCTTGCAAAGCCGCAGCTTTTGCAGTGGCTTCGTCGGTATTGCCAGCTAAGTAAAAAGCTTGTTCGGGGAGATTATCCAACTCTCCAGGAAGAATCATTTGAAATCCCTTAATGGTTTCTGATGAACTGACGTATTTACCCGGGGAACCGGTGAAAACTTCTGCTACAAAAAAGGGTTGCGACAGGAGACGTTCTATTTTTCGAGCCCTAGCTACCGTCAGGCGATCTTCCTCGGATAACTCGTCTAGTCCGAGAATAGCTATAATATCTTGAAGTTCCTTGTAACGTTGCAAGGTTTGCTTAACTCCCTGTGCCGTGTCATAATGCTCCTCACCCACAATCCAAGGCTGCAACATAGTCGAGGTCGAATCCAGCGGGTCTACGGCTGGATAAATACCCTTTGCCGCTAATCCCCTCGAAGGCGCGGTAGTAGCGTCTAGGTGTGCAGATGTCGTGGCGGGAGCTGGATCAGTCAAATCATCGGCAGGTACGTAAACGGCTTGAATGGAAGTTATTGATCCCTCCTTGGTGGAAGTAATTCTCTCCTGCAACGATCCCATTTCTGTACCAAGGGTCGGTTGATAACCCACGGCGGAAGGCATCCTACCCAGTAACGCCGAGACCTCCGATCCCGCCTGGACGAAGCGGAAAATATTGTCGATAAATAGGAGTACATCTTGCTTGTTAACATCTCGGAAGTATTCCGCCATTGTTGGAGCAGTTGACCCAACTCTCATACGAGCTCCCGGTGGTTCATTCATCTGACCATAAACCGGAGCCACCTTTGATTCTGAAATATTTTGTTCGTTAGTAACTTTCGATTCTTTCATTTCCATGTAGAGGTCATTACCTTCACGTGTACGTTCTCCTACCCCGCCAGATACGGATACACCTCCATGAGCTTTCGCAATATTGTTAATTGATTCCATAGTAAGAACCGTCTTTCCAACTCCAGCCCCACCAAATAACCCGATTTTCCCACCTCTTCGATACGGAGCCAAGGGATCCACAACTTTTATACCCGTTTCAAAAATCGATAATTTAGTATCCAACTGGGTAAATGCCGGGGCGGACCTGTGAATTGGAAATGTCGTACTACTTTGCACGGGACCCAAATTATCTACGGGTTCGCCAAGGGCATTGAATATTCGTCCGAGAGTAGTTTCACCAACGGGAACACTGAGGGGGGCTCCCGTATCAACAGCACCCATACCTCTCATCAAACCGTCTGTGGCACTCGTAGCTACAGCTCTCACCTCGTTATTACCTAATAATTGTTGGACCTCACAAGTAACATTAATCTCTTGACCTGCTGGATTTTTTCCCTTGACTATTAATGAGTTGTAGATATTGGGCATTTTCCCCGGCGAGGAAGCCACATCCAACACTGGTCCAATGATCTGAGTGATATAGCCCACGTTTTTATCCACCAATTCAGAAATTTCGAAAGAGAGAGAACTGGTTTTCATAACTATACTATTTCGGTGTATTATCTTTATTTGATTACTGAATCGATGGAAATATACGGTATTTCGTCGTTGAGTGGTCGATGGGAAGGAAGGAGTTAGTCGCCCCCTTCCTACCCACTCCCCTTTGTATAAATTTGTTTTGCAGATATAGCTATAGATGGGTAAAATGGGGGAGGGGGGTAAGCCGCAGGTGAAGTAAACTTCTTCCTTGTTTTGTATACGATCGAGAGACTGATGAAATCTGCGCCCCATTCGTTGAATCTTGGGGTACGCGTCCTCCCTCCTTCCAAACAAGATTGACCATCAAACGTGAAAGATTGGCAATTATTTAGTTCGTATTCTATCGAACAGTCTAACCACGAAGAGATTCCCGAGTCAATGTGTCGGGATGAGGCAGAATGCTGTTTCCTAAGCAGTTTCTGTGATGAAACAGATTGATTAGTTGCACCCCGCGTGAGACGCGGTATAAAATGATAATGTCCCATGCTTGAAGTGGAGTTTTGGCAGGTATAAGTATCATGCGCGGGTTGAACTACATCCACTTCGCGTTTCACATCGAAATAATCTACCTATGCCGAGCAGATCTCATCTTTGCAAGATTTACTAATTTAGTCATAGGGAGGAACAAACCCATGTCACCACAAACGGAGACTAAAACAGGCTTTGGATTCAAGGCTGGTGTCAAAGATTACCGACTGAACTATTACACCCCCGAATACAAGACCAAAGATACCGACATCTTAGCAGCCTTCCGAATGACTCCACAACCCGGAGTACCGGCTGAGGAAGCCGGAGCTGCGGTAGCTGCGGAATCCTCCACGGGTACGTGGACTACTGTATGGACAGACGGGTTGACCAGTCTTGACCGTTACAAAGGCCGATGCTACGACATCGAACCCGTCGCTGGGGAGGAAAACCAGTATATCGCGTATGTAGCTTATCCTTTGGATCTATTCGAAGAAGGTTCCGTCACCAATTCGTTCACCTCCATTGTAGGTAATGTCTTCGGATTTAAAGCTCTACGCGCCCTACGCTTGGAAGACCTTCGAATCCCCCCTGCTTATTCCAAAACTTTCATTGGACCGCCCCATGGTATTCAGGTCGAAAGAGATAAACTGAACAAATATGGACGTCCCTTATTGGGATGTACAATCAAGCCAAAATTGGGTCTGTCTGCCAAAAATTATGGTAGAGCCGTCTATGAATGCCTTCGTGGTGGACTTGATTTTACAAAGGATGATGAAAACGTAAATTCCCAGCCATTCATGCGTTGGAGAGATCGATTCTTATTCGTAGCAGAAGCTCTTTTCAAATCCCAGGCTGAAACGGGCGAAATCAAGGGGCATTACTTAAATGCTACTGCAGGTACGTGTGAAGAAATGTTGAAGAGAGCTGTTTCTGCTAGAGAGTTGGGTGCACCAATAGTCATGCATGACTATCTGACCGGAGGGTTTACCGCAAATACCAGCTTAGCTTTTTACCGCCGAGACAATGGACTGCTTCTCCACATCCACCGCGCGATGCATGCTGTGATCGATAGACAACGAAATCACGGTATGCATCTTCGTGTATTAGCCAAAGCATTACGTATGTCCGGCGGGGATCATGTACACGCCGGAACTGTAGTAGGCAAACTAGAAGGGGAACGAGAAGTTACTTTGGGTTTCGTCGATTTACTTCGCGACGATTATATCGAGAAAGATCGTAGCCGTGGTATCTATTTCACACAAGATTGGGTATCTATGCCGGGTGTACTCCCCGTAGCTTCGGGGGGTATTCACGTCTGGCACATGCCCGCTCTAACCGAAATCTTTGGGGACGACTCTGTCTTACAGTTCGGTGGAGGAACCTTAGGACATCCTTGGGGAAATGCACCCGGTGCGGTAGCCAACCGAGTCGCATTAGAAGCTTGCGTACAGGCCCGTAATGAGGGTCGCGATCTCGCTCGTGAAGGTAATGAAATTATTCGTGAAGCTGCTAAGTGGAGTCCAGAATTGGCTGCCGCATGCGAGATATGGAAAGCAATCAAATTTGAATTCGAAACAATTGATACGTTGTAAATAAATTTGGATTTCCATAGCTATTTACTACTAGCATCCGTTCTGCGGTAGTTGTCAGATATATCAATCATATCAGGAGTATCGGGAAGTAGTTAACTTCTCCCATACTCCTGATACGTGATACGTATCAAGGTTGGTTAATCAATGATGGAAACTGAGAAGCACATAGTCTCGAAATGTGAATCCGAGGGTTCGAATCCCTACCAACTTGTATCGCAAAATTACGAGATACGAACGAGTAGTCTAAGGTTAAACTCAGCACTTTATTAAAAACACTTTATCATGTCTAGTTTCGCAGCATATTTTTTCGTCTGTTTCGTTGGATAATAGAAATTGGATACCTACAATATGATTGATTCGATGGATAACTAGTCTAGTCAATCGCCAATTATTTATTGGGTCAATGAACTTGGATTTGGTCCCGATTTGTTGATACCTACTTCAATTGGAGGAAAAGTTCGTCATATCGTAAAAAATCTATTTGAAATTTATTTTTTTTCCACGGGCTAAAGGGAAACGACAGATGAGGAGATTATTACGTCTGTAATAAATTGGTTTGAAGATAAGCGCAAATTTGGTGGATTGATTGGAGCTTTCCCCGAAGAAGCTACGAGAGGCTCTATCTCAACTGAAAAGGAAAGAGAGAAGCGGATAAGTGTTAACACGAATAGAGGATTACGGGCTCGATGCGACAACTGCGGAAACATGCTTCACGTGAAATTTCTGAAACAGAATAGAAGTGTTTGTGAAGAACGCGGTTACCATCTTTCAATGAATAGTATGGAAAGGATCGAACTTCTGATTGATCGCAACACATGGATTCCCACGGATGAAGACATGACTGCAAAAGATGTTTTAGATTTTTCCGACGAGGATTCTCATCAGAATCGCGTAGCTGTTTCTCAAGAGAAAACAGGTTTAACCGACGCCACTCAAACAGGTATAGGATATCTAAGTGGAACACTTATTGCACTTGGTGCTATGGACTTTCACTTCATGGGGGGGAGCATGGGTTCCGTTGTGGGTGAAAAGATTACTCGTCTAATCGAATATGCCACGGACAAATCTTCGCCGTTGGTCCTAATTTGTGCTTCTGGGGGAGCGCGTACGCAGGAAGGAACGTTGAGCTTGATGCAAATGGCTAAAATTTCGTCTGTCTTGCAAATCCATCAAGTTCAAAGAAAATTACTTCATATATCGATTCTTACCTATCCAACCACGGGGGGTGTCACTGCCAGTTTTGGCATGTTGGGGGATATAATTATTGCCGAATCCAAGGCGTATATAGCATCCGCTGGTAAAAGGGTAATTGAATAAACATCGCGTCAAAAGATACCTGATGGCTTTCAAGCAGCTGAGTCTTTATTTGATAATGGGTTACTCGATTCGATCGTTCCACGTAATCTCTCGAAGGGTGTTTTGGGCGAAATACCTGAGCCTTATTCATTAGCTCCTTGTGAAAGAAATTGAATTCGCTCCGAGTTTTATTTCTCGTATCTCTAAATCAGCCACATCTTACCTTTTTTCCAATAAACGGGGAAACAATTGTCATTTCCGTTTCTTTCTGTATAATAGGAAATTTCCTGGATCTTTTGGTGTCGGCGCACTCACTCCCTCCCCGATAAACCCCAGGAAATGAAAAATCCAAATTAGATTATTTTACTAGAAGCCTGTAAACCCCTTTTCTTTCTGGAACAAAAGGAATATCATTAGATATTAGAAAGAAGAGTGAAACAGAGATATATTGTTGTATAAATAAATTTCTTCCTTTCTTTATTGTAGTTGAGGTAACTTTATCATGGCAGCATCTTATCTACCCTCTATTTTTGTACCCTTAGTCGGTTTGGTGTTTCCAGCAGTTACAATGGCTATTTCATTTCTATATATAGAGCGAGATGAAATCCTATAACTTCTTGCCTATTTCCTGGAGACGGAGTAAACCGCTCGGCGATTTTCTGATACCAATTGAATTCGAAGTCTAGTCTCAGCTAATACTTAATCGGGATGAATTCCCTCTTTCTTGGTGGTTATCCTTGTCCCGATAAGCTCGGGAAAGGATGCTGCTCCAATCAATCTATGTCTCATTCTCATTTCACGCAAAAATGAGATATAGATTGATTATTTGTTCCTAGGGTGAGATGCATGTAGATAACTACCCCATCCCATATGCTTGAACCCCATTTTCGTACTTCGTTATTAAACGCGAATAAGTTGAAAACAAGCGGAAGCGATGGACTGGAAAAAAAAAAAGAAGGAAAGCAAAATTGATGACAAAATGGCTAATCCATCTATTACGCAATCTGTGAGGAAATAGTAATGAATTGCCGCTCCAAATGGATCCAAGTAGATTTCATAAAAGGCTCCCGTACATTTGCGAATTCATGTTGGGCCTGTATCCTTGTTTGCGGTGCAACAGGTTTTCTACCAGTGGGATTCTCTAGCTGCGTCGGGGAAGATCTGATCCCCGGACTTTCGTCCGAACACATCGTCTTTATCCCACAGGGTGTTGTAATGTGTTTTTACGGGATTGCAGGCCTCTTTCTTGGGCTGTATCTGTGGTGTACTGCGTTTCGGAACGTGGGGGGCGGATACAACTTGTTTGACAAGCGAGAAGGATTTTCTTCCATCTTTCGGTGGGGCTTTCCCGGAAAGAATCGACGCATCCACATTCGACTTGTACTCAAAGATGTGGAAGCGGTTGGATTGGAAAGTAGGGGAGGCTTTTATCCACGTCGGATTCTCTACTTGAAAGTCAGGGGTCGGCGAAATATCCCACTAACTAGGATCGGTGAAGGTTTATCCTTAGGAGATATGGAAGAAAAAGCCGCCGAACCCGCTCGTTTCCCGCGTGTATCAATTGAAGGTTTCTAAAATTATGATTTGCAAAAAAAAAAGCGAAGCTATTGGAGTGGAGGTAGCTGCGAAAGGGGAAAGTTCGGGGGGGGGGGATCCGAAGCAAAGAAGGAATATCCTAATTGCAAGAATTTATCTGATTAGTCTCGTACTTCGCTTATTTCCTTCTCTTGATTGATAGATAGTTGCAGTTAATATATGCGATTACATTATTGGAAACGAAGAATTCTTCGACGGCTTTTTAGTACTCCACAACGTTCCCCGGATAGAGCTTATGAGGCTAGTAAGCAACTACAGCCCCTAATAAATGACTCCCCGCTTTTGGTGCGAATGAAATTATCCCCTTCAAAACCGGAGGAGTTGTCGCGGGCCACGACAGCACCCACAAACATGGCATCCAAGAAATCTAGATATTTAATATATTGCAGTCTCTTGGAGCACAGATTTAGTTTATCTATTTTGGGAATGCAAAGAGACCTGAGACTCATTTTTGGGACAAAGCTCCTTGGATTGTTTCCAATTGGGCACCGTTGTGCAAACAATTTTCTGACAAAAAATTGTTTGAATACGTTTTCGCCGAACCTTCCAGATACTTCACCTTTCCAAGATATGTCTTTAAAGTCTCGCCAAAGTTGTTACACGAATGGCGAGACAATCAATAGACAAAGAGAAGTAGTTAGTTTCTCGGAAGATGAACTGGGAAATGATTTTCCTTTCGCAAAGGGATGTGTCTCTTATAAGTTGAACGATATAGAAGAAATAAATAGGAAATTAGCTTGGATTGAAGCAACTTCAAATGAGTTTGATGCTAGGGGAGCACGTTGTTCTGTAAACTTTCCACCACTCCAAACTACCAAAAAAGTGATTGAAAAATCATTCAATTACGAATCAGCAAATTTTCCGTCGGCCTATGAGTCAATTAGTTTGGTGCCTCGGTCTGTGACTCGCACTTTATCCAGGTTCGGGGCGGAATTGACAAATCAATCAGGTGCGTTAGTACATAATGATTTCGACTTAGCTAAAAACCAAGCATTAGTTTCCCTTCAATTTGTTGGGTGTTTTCTGCTTCTCCCCCTCGCGATTCCAATTAGTTTCAGAAGTTGGTTTTTAGAGTCTTGGATTAGGGGCTGGTGGAACATTACCCAAACCCAGGTATTTATCAACCCCCTTCAAGAGGAAAAGGCTCTGAAGCAGCTCCGAGAAGTAGAAGCATTGCTCTGGTTAGATGATGCGACTGAACATTTGGCAGATACGCAGTTGCAAAATTATGATGCAAATGCATATGACGAGACTATTCAATTGGCAATAATGTATAACGAGCTGAATATTCAGCTATTGCTGCAGCTAGTAACCGATGTAATTAGTATTACCATCCCAGCTTTATTGCTTATAACGGGTCGAGAGAGACTTGCAGTTTCAAATTCCCGGATTCAGGAGTCATTTTACAGTTTGAATGACACGATGAAAGCGTTTTCCATTCTTTCACTAACTGATTTATGTGTAGGATTCCACTCGCCCCATGGTTGGGAAATAGTCATAGGCTCCTTCTCCGAACATTTTGGCCTAATTCCCAATAAATATGTAATTTCTCGTCTCGTCTCAACCTTTCCAGTTATTTTAGATACGGTATCCAAATATTGGATTTTTCGTCACTTGAATCGCACATCTCCCTCGATTGTGGCAACTTATCATACAATGAGTGGGTGACAACCACTTATCTGAATTCGCATCTAGCAGGCTAGACTAGTTCACCCATTTGGGTTATTTGCACTCCCCTCTCGTCCGTCATCTGCTAATAATGATCGAATGGTTATAGAAGAGGAAAGAATTGGAACAAGATAAAATTATTTGCTACCAAGCGGACACATGACCCGTTTGTACAAAGACTTGAGACTAACCATCAATCTATGCAAAGACGAATTACGAATAACTGGATGAAAAAGTGTTGGATTCTGTCACTTGCAGTATCGATCGGTTTCGGTGAATTAAACTGCCCATCTGTATCAAATGCATATCCGATTCTTGCGCAACAGAATTATGAGAATCCCCGAGAAGCTACGGGGCGTATCGTGTGCGCCAATTGTCACCTAGCCAAGAAACCTGTGGATATTGAGGCCCCGCAATCCGTTCTTCCCAATACTGTATTTGAAGCAGCTGCTAAGATTCCCTATGATACGTAGATAAAATAAGTACTCGCAAATGGGAAAAAAGGTGGATTGAATGTTGGCGCCGTCCTCATTCTACCAGAGGGGTTCGAATTGGCTCCTTCTAATCGCATTCCAGCCGAAATGAAGGAGAAATTGGGGAAGTTATCGTTTCAGAGTTATCGTCCCGGAAGGGACAATATAATCGTCGTGGGACCAGTGCCAGGCAAATTATACGGCGAAATCACATTTCCGATTATCTCACCGGACCCTGGTACTAACAAAGAAGCTCATTTCCTGAAATACCCCATTTACGTCGGGGGGAATAGGGGGAGGGGACAAATCTACCCAGATGGGAGCAGAAGCAACAACACGGTCTATACCGCTTCAGTAACGGGGAAAATAAGGAGGGTCGTTCGTAAGGAAGGAAAGGGTGGGTACGAAATCACTATTGAAGAGTCATCCGAGAATCGTGAAACAACTGATACTGTCCCTCCCGGCCTCGAGCTCATCGTTTCGGAAGGTGAGTTCGTCAAGGCCGATCAGCCATTGACTAATAATCCCAATGTTGGTGGATTCGGTCAGGGAGAAGTCGAAGTCGTACTCCAGGACCCCTTGCGTATTCAGGGTCTCATAGCTTTTCCTGCATCGGTTGTTTTGGCACAGATTTTTCTCGTGCTTAAGAAGAAGCAGTTTGAAAAAGTCCAGTTGGCAGAAATGAATTTCTGATTGCCTACTCCTTCCGTTTCTCGTCATCCCTCCCGTGACTAAATAAGCCGACTGATAACTGCGTGTGGGAAAAGAGATCTCCACTCGTCTTTTCTTTTTCAGTCAATAGTTTGATAGCCGCACGGAGAGTGTTGATTGCGTTGATTTTGGCTTTGTCGGTGGTGCCAACGACGTCGACACCATCGACGTCACCCACAAATATTCCCTGACGCAACCGGCTGACTTCTCTACTGACCAGTTCCCTAGTTCGACTCCATTAAGTCTGAACTGGGGCACGAAAGATGCAACGTCGGGTAGGGAGGTAGACCACAAATATAGATGGGACTAGTTGGTAAGATTGCTCTTAGAAAGAAGTGGAGAAAGAAAGAACTTCATTTGCTAGTTTGTCGAAATATAAGTTGTACCCGAAAACCTATTGACTGACCCGATTGTACCAAATCAGCTTCCTTTCTTGGACTAGAATACCTCCCCCAAACCGGAATATCAAAATCTTCAGCTAAATAAATTATATGATTAATAAAAAAAAAAACTGTAGGAAGAACTACTTGTTCTAGTTGTCACATCTAGCCTCGATCGATTCTTTAGATAGAAAAGAATCGATCGACCCGTCTACTCGAAAGATGTGTCGTAGGGCTGTGATATAATACCGATGAAGCTGAGCATTACTACGTCCGGTCGATGAATCGACTACAATTCAACATATTACTAATCCGTCTCTATCTAATTAAATAGAGATATATTGAATTGAACCGCTCTTTTCTCCTCCTTTAGGTAAAAAGGGAAGAAAAAACGGAGACTTCGCTTGCTTGTAGAATTCGGCAAAATTTTATCAATCAAACGTTAATTACTATTGAGGAGACGACCCCAACCCCGAGTAAGCTCCGTAAGGGGATATGCCTAACGAACCTATCACAAGTGTACCGGCTACAGTACCTACCAACCACAAGGGAATCCTTCCAGTGGTATTTGCCATCTGCGCCACCTCCTTACCCCCTACTTCCTCGGCTTTATCACCCGGCCTCGACTCGAGACATGAACAGTCACAAATAATTAGGATCTTGATCTTTCTCAGACAATTCTTTTTAATTTCTAATTAAAAAAGTAATTAGAAAATGGAACGGCAAGTACGAAAATCAGTAATAATCCCCGATAAAGGCTTGTACGATTCGACTCTACACTCTGTTTATTTGGATTCGGTTGTGTCATAAATTTGGAGCTCACTAGAAACTACCTTTGAATGAATTGCATAGCTGATATGGAACCCAAAAAGAAAACTGTAGGGACAGCTAAGCCGTGAACGGCTAACCACCTAACAGTGAAAATCGGATAAGTTTTATCTAAAGCCATTGGTTTCTCCTAAAAGAATTTGGTGAATGCGTCGACCTGTTCCAGCGAATCGAAGCGGCCAGTTACCAAGGGAACTTCCTGCCGGCTCTCTGAGAAATATTCGTTTGGGCGGGGGCTTCCAGAAACATCGTAAGCTAAACCTGTACTGACAGATGGCCAGCCTGCAATAAACGGGGAGGGTATAGTAATGCTGTGGATGACCCAGTATCAAATACTAGTAATGATGTCAGCGAAGGGGCGTTCTCCTGTATTACCAGACATGTTCAGCTCCGTATCTATCTATATCTATCTTGTAATACTAAAAAGAATTGTTTCCCGAAAAAGAAAAGGGGTGAAACATGCAGGACCCACCAGTAAACCTTTTCGAACGGGAACTAACCCAAATTAGAATGTCACTTTTATACCCAGGGTATATCCGAAATATACTGGTTTAGTATAGCTAGCCTGCCTTTGATGCGGCAAGGTTACCCGCTCCTCACAGGCAAGGTGTTCGATACTTACGAAATTTTTGATGGATGGTTGCCTACACCCAGATTGAACCAACTAGGAAGCCTTGGCCGACTTCAGACCCGCGCGGCGGTTTGCAGGCGTAGGGATCTCTTCCACCGCTCTGTTTCCCAGCTTGCCTCTGTCTCTCGGCGTGTCCGGGCAATTACTGATTTCAACCAGGCCTAGGCGTATTAGCAGTCCGAAGGGATAGCCGTTGCGGGGGGAATGGGGGCAGTTGCCAAGAAAGGGGGAGACTTATCTAGCAATTAGTAACCGATTAATTAACGATCAGGAGATACCATGTGGTTGCCTACCTCATAAATTGGATTAGCGAAGTAGAATTCTACCAAATAAACCAAATTGGCGGGTTCAGATCACCCCAATAAATGGGACTAGGCAATCCCGACTTAGCAAATTTGATTAAACAACTTTGATTCAGTAAGTTCGGGTGATAAACTACTCAGGGAAATCGTATACTAACCCATCTGTTAGATAATTTGGTATTCAAATTTATGCTCACTCTACTAAGTCACTTCGCCTTTTTGACGTCTGTATTAACTTCGACCTTAGCTTTATTTGTTGGATTGAACAAGATTCAGATTCTGTGACTTATCATTATCATATAGAATCTAGATAGGGGGGAGAAGGTCGGAAGAGGGGGCTCCGCCGGCGCCTAATAATTCATTGCACTTACCAATTACTATTCGGTTGGCGCGAAAATCAACTTTGGTAAGTTTGGTAAGTATTTACATTAAATATCTATAAACTAGAATGGTTGAAGCATCACTATCGGGAATTGTGTCGGGTTCGATTCCGATAACCCTAGCTGGATTATTTGTAACTGCATACCCACAATATCGACGCGGCGATCAACTAGATATTCGGTAGAATCTAATCATTGTCACATCTCAAACATCAAACAAGACGTTGATTTAGAAGAAAGTTTAAGAAATATTCATCTAGAAATCTTTTTCTTATTTCCCATTATTTCATCATTTCTAGGATTTGTTTGAAAATATTTGTCTATCTAGGAAACATAAATGAGGGGCTGCTTCGGCGACAACAATTTCGTTGCCTCCATTTCCTAAGTATTTTGTATTCAACATGTATTCGTTATATTAAGTAATCCTTGGGTAAGCGGTAGTAGGCACGCCCTGTAGGATTCGAACCTACGACATCGGGTTTTGGAGACCCGCGTTCTACCGGACTGAACTAAGGGCGTCCCCTTTTCATTTTCGGGGTCACTTCTTTTCTCCGAATAGAGAGACGGCACAGCTTCCTTCCTCACTCTGCGAGGAGGAAGTTAGGAGTGATGTAGAGATTTTCCTTTCTCCACAGAGAAAAAGTTGGTGAGACGAGAAGTCCTATCCTCGAAGCTTGGTGGATGGATCAAAAATAGGGATGACGGGATTTGAACCTGCGACATTTTGTACCCAAAACAAACACGCTACCGAGCTGCGTCACATCCCTATTAGTCTCGATTCGCAATTGGTATCATCGATCCAATGCCACTTCATTTAATTTATTATAACCGGTAGCTATAGATACCGGCTACCAGTAAAAGTAAAATTTATCTTCCGATAGATAGTTGTCTCTTGCCACTCCGTTCAATTCTTACTCCTTCTTTTTTCCCACCTCTCATCGACGTCGCGGGTGTTAGTGTTAGTACCACTAATATCGAGTACTCCGAAATTATCAACTTTTCCTTTATATAAATTGATTTGTAAGTTGTAAATAATTGGTTCTCTAAAAATGAGAGAAAAAAAGCAGAAGAGGAATAAAGACTAAGAGATAGACATCTAGTATATTAAAAATAAGGAGAATTTTTAATGCAACACGTGAAGACATACCTTTCTACGGCCCCCGTCGTAGCTGCAATATGGTTTGGCTTGCTAGCTGGTTTTTTAATAGAGGTTAATCGCTTCTTCCCAGACGCTTTATTATTTCCGTTTTTCTGATCCAAAGAACTAGGATCGGAAGAAGCGAAAAAGTCGGATAAATTTACGTCTTGCGAGACGAGTAGCACATAACCGAGTTATTGATGGGGGGGGGTAGCTAATATTTAACTATTACTATACTTCGCAAGTAGTCCACTAAAATACATTTGGATCTACTTGTGATCCTCCCCCTAAAAAAGAAACCTTATCTTATTATGACACAATTGATTTTATGACCAAAAGTAAAGATGCGAGGGTAACCACTGGTTTGGCATGTACAATTTGTACTTGCAAAGAGACTGGCGACAAATCCACGGGTATTTCCCGATACACTACACGTAAGAATCGCCGTAACACACCTACTCGGCTGGAATCGAAGAAATTTCGTGTTTGTTGCCACAAACATACTTATCATAAAGAATTAAAAAAATAAAGGATATTTCTGATTAATTGGTAAGTAATCAATATTAATTTGTACCGGTAGTCACAAAAAAATATCACGAATAAATTTAGACGATCTCTCCGTAGACGTTCCCCGTCTATTCGCTCCGATGAAGCTATTGATTACAAAAATACGAGTCTACTTCGTCGATTCGTCAGTGAGCAGGGAAGAATCCTATCGAGACGGATGAATAGATTAACCTCCAAGCAGCAGCGTTTGGTAGCTATCTCCATAAAGAGAGCCCGTATTTTGGCTTTGCCACCCTTCTCAAATAACGAAAATTAGAGAATTTTCAAAAAATTGACTTCTGGAGGATTTTTCAATTCGATAACTAAGAATCTACTGCGAAAGCGATGTGATTGAATGTTTCTAAGTCGAATCAAACTGATGTCTGTGAGATAGTCTGTCCTTCCGTTTGTCTTTTCTTCCTTCTTTTTTCCCTTTGATAGATCCGCAAATTAAGCCGTCCCCCCTTTTTCCCATTTCTGGCCTCTCCGTTTAATCCGGAGAGGCTTACCGCTACATGTCAACCTTTCTCATTATTAATTTTCTGTATGGGCCTGGAGAAGCGGTAAGCATCTGGAGTAGCTACTTGCGCGAGTGTCTTGCGATTCAGAAAAACTTGATTCTCAAACAAGTTGTGAATCATCGAGCTGTACGTAATTCCATTTTTCCGCGCTGCTGCATTAATCCGAGCGATCCACAGACGACGAAATTTTCTCTTTCGGCTGTTTCTATCTACATAAGCGCAAGCTAATGCCCTTCTTTCCTGCTGGTTCGCTGTTCTAAATAATCTCGAATGAGCCCCCCGAAACCCGGATGCAAAATCGAGAATGTTTTTGCGATATCTACGAGCTATGGATCCCCGTTTTACTCTGGTCATTGTAAGTCTATCCTCACAGAAAATTATATTTTCGTCTGAGAAATCCATTTATTCCTGGGCTCCGCTACTCCCCCAAATAGTTTCATATCAATATCTCCCATTTAGAAATATCAATTTGAAAATATCAATTTAAAGAAATAGATAAGCTGCGTCATACTGAAACGTACCCCACCTGAGGAGATTAAAATCCTGGAGGTAGATTTATATTTTAGTTGCACTATGTGCGGCGACATACCGCGCCTCTCAATTCTTGGAAGGTCACAGGTAGTTACTTCATAACTATCGGTAAATTTGTCGGCTGTGACAAATTCCCATCTTTCTATCTGATGTGATAAATAGAGATTCCGGCGGCTTTGGCTACTCCGACTTTCCCCCCCGCAGATACTCCGGTACAGGTTGGATAACTCAATGGCATCTGCCTATCTGTCAGTAGGCGGTCCGTTGCGCCGGAGATACTACGGATTCCAATGTTTCCGTGGTCAATTTCTTATGGCAGCCGGGTCCCCCCTATATACCGGAGCCTAGGGTTTTCCGAAGATAGGGAAAACAAAATTGCTGTTGGCGGGTCGCATGATCCCCAATATTTAACTCACCCCATTAAACTGGGCTTTCTCACTTCCATTTCTTATTTGTTTCAAAAGAAATCATATGTATAGTAACGGTATTTTACGCTGGAGATTAGCGGAACAGCTGACCCGTATTTACTACCTCCGTAATGGGATTGGCGAAAGAGGTATAGAAGTTAATATCATCCGCTTGGCTTCGCTTAATAACTCAAGTTTATTATCATCGATTAGCTTTTATCGTCCCAAATCAAAATGATCGGATTTGCACCGACTTAAACCACGAATTTCCATTTCTTATCGAAACAGATGGATTATGGATTTATCCCTATTTCACCCGGGGGATTATCTCACAACATCAACCCCCTAATGTCTTAGGTTTCCGATCCGAACAGGTCACACATACACCCTAGTACACACACCTCTCCGTTGGGGGCATCCCCGAAGAGCGGGGGATTTCGTCCCACTCCCCAACCGTTGTCTCGCTTTTCTAATAAGTTGCTGATTCGTTGGCACGGTGAAAGACGCAGAGATTTCATTAGGTTCGAAATATTATCAACCATTTGGGAAAACTTTCTATATCTTGGTATCCGACAATCAATCTTCACAGGATTCTTTTGTTTGAAGCACCGAAATAAACTTCGAAGATTTTATTTTTCTTCCCTAATGGATGGATTAGTAGCTGTCTGAACAAATAAACGTGAAACTACAAAAAAAAATTTGAGTAGAGAGAATTCACTTCCTTTCCGTAAGTCTCAGTTACTTCCTACTCGTCGAATCTTTAGGCTTACGCGTTTTCCAACGCTACGGGGTCCGCAACGCCGTAATCCTGGGCTTCTTCTGCTGGCGGAAAAACGTCTCTTTCCATGTCTTCGGAAATTAACCACAGAGGTTTACCAGTTCTTTGGGCATAGACTTTGGTTATGCAATCGCGGAGTTTTGATGCTTCTTCTGCTTCCATAACGCATTCCCCAGCTTGTCCATCGTAATATGAACTAGCGGGTTGATGAATCATTACCCTAATCACATAATTCCGATTAAGTCCAACCGTACAAGCAAATTATCTTGCATACGGCTACACTTCCGGCAGGGCAACAAAGTCTGTTCGAATCAGTAGTTAAACATTAACTCCCCGTCGTAGAAGGCAGTTTCACTTTGTTGTAAAGCCTTTTCCTCTTGCAATACTATGAGAGGAGTATTGCGAGATCATACCATCCTTTCTTTCAAACGTATTATGATGGTTCCGTCGCCGCGGCGTGCCAGCAATCCCAGAGTTTGCTACATGTACCCTCGATGGACAACGAAATTGACATTGCTCAACTCTCTAAAAACTTGATGTTTCACCTATATCAGAAAATTCGAAGTTTAAGAAATTATGTAGATTCGATATTTCATGCAATTTATGACGCTAGGATATATTGATTCCGATCTGGAATGAATCTACTGCAAGTCAAAAAATTTCTTTTGATTCACTTTACCTCCTCAGCGTTTCATTATTTCGTAGTTGGATTTTTATGGTAGGAATTGCCAAGTAATAATTGCCATGCTACTGTTACCCCAACTAGGCGAAGACAAGGTTCTAATCCGCACAAATCATTGGCGCCAAGCGTGAGGTAGTGCTATACGTCTGGTAATTTCTCCTCCAGCCGAAGTGGAAGATCCCATTGAAGCAGCTAGTCCCATGCAAATGGTATGTACATCTGGTACGACAAATTGCATCGCGTCGTAAGCAGATATTCCGGCTAATACCGCCCCACCAGGTGAATTTACATACAAGTACATATCTTTGGCTTGATCTTCCCCATTTAGATACATCATGATACCGATAAGTTGATTAGCGATTTCGTCATCGACCTGTTGACCCAGAAAAAGAGGTCTCTCCCGATGAAGCCGGTTGATTGGGATAGGTTTCCGCGACTACCGCCCCGCCGCCGCCCCCCCCCCCCCAGAACCGTACAGGTATCGTTAGATACATACGGCTCCGCCAGCTTCTACGTGAAATGGGTGTAAGAGAAAACTACTTTTTCTTCTTCCTCATGTTTTTGATCCTACCCATATTAGATTGGAGCTTCCGGTTCAAGTTTGTCTGGCCCAGCTTCCCCACATCCTGAACCACTTCGTGACTGGCGATCGGTGAATTCGCCCTAGCGTGTCAGCTTCTTCCCCCTGCACCGGTGCACTTCCGTTCGTGATTGAGTCCTTTTGATGCAAAGAGTCTTTAGGTTCATCTTCTACCCCGGAGGTTGTGGGGTTCCGACCGCCATTTGCACATGCGGAGCAAATAGTTTAACTTCCCCTATATATTTCCACAATTTATGTAACATATTCACAAAAAAAAAATAGATCTAATTTTTTTCTGTTCCGGTTTTCGCTTCATAGTCATTTCGGCTACGATTGATTTCTGGGGTTGAGTAACCGGAGCCTAGGCAATCTGTTCATTCCAACTAGCCGTGGATTCTAACAACTACCAAATCTATTGACATATTTTCCTCACGCATTTGGCCACTGATAGATTAGTCAATTCCAAGCGAGATAGAGACAAATCAATCGGATAAGAGATGATGGAAACGGGTTCCGTCCGGCTCAACGCACCTGGCAAGTCGCACTACACGTCAACCCGAGCCGCATCCTCTTCCCCAGGGAGACGAAAGGGTACCTTTGGAACACCAATTGGCATATAGAAACTACCGAAGGGGGGTGCAGCTACCTCCGAATTGGGGACGTAGAAGCCAAGGAGGAGCTTACGTCATATTATAGCACACCTGATGGAGACGGCGTGGATGAGAGAAATCATACCTTTTTGCAGATATTAACGGACTTCGATGGGACCAATCTCTACGTTGTTACATGAAGCGCATAAATGCTAAAATATCCATGCCTTCATATGTTCCTGGAAGAAAAGTTGCTGGCTTATCCTACATCACTACGTGTTTCGCACAAACAAGTAGGTGAAACAAGAGAAGAGAACTGCTTCTAATCACGAAGCAATTACTGACTTGCATATTTCACACAACAACTTTTATTTCGTCTATTTTTAACTTATAACGCAAGCCTGTATTGCAAGAAAGTTACGTAGTGGTCACCTATCTCCAATATCCAAGAAAGGGGTTTCTCACGGGTTTGCCTCGGTATCGCGTCCATACCGTCGTATTAAACGATCCCGGTCGTCTGATTTCCGTGCATCTGATGCATACTGCTTTGGTCGCTGGCCGGGCGGGTTCAATGGCTTCATACGAACTAGCTGTTTTTGACCCATCGGATCCTGTTCTTGATCCCATGTGGAGACAGGGTATGTTCGTCATTCCATTTATGACTCGTATTGGAATAACGAAGTCGTGGGGAGGCTGGAGCATCACCGGAGATACTGCAACTGATGCGGGTATCTGGAGTTACGAAGGAGTAGCCGCGGCCCATATCATACTATCCGGTTTGTTGTTTTTAGCTGCTATCCGGCACCGGGTGTATTGGGACCTGGATCTGTTTCGCGACGATCGTACGGGAAAACCATCCTTGGATTTGCCAAAAATATTTGGAATCCACCTATTTCTTTCAGGAGTACTTCGTTTCGCGTTTGGGGCATTTCACGTAACAGGTTTATTTGGTCCCGGTATTTGGATATCAGATCCTTACGGATTAACCGGAAAAGTGGAATCCATAGATCCAGCTTGGGGGGCCGAGGGTTTCGACCCATTCGTACCGGGCGGAATAGCCTCGCACCACATAGCAGCGGGAGTTTTGGGTATACTAGCGGGTCTGTTTCACCTCAGTGTTCGTCCTCCCCAACGGTTATACAAAGCTCTACGTATGGGAAATGTCGAAACCGTGTCGTCTAGCAGTATTGCTGCCGTATTTTTTGCCGCTTTCGTAGTTTCCGGAACCATGTGGTACGGTTCTGCCGCCACTCCGATCGAATTGTTTGGCCCCACTCGTTATCAGTGGGATCAGGGGTACTTCCAACAAGAAATAGAGAAACGAATACGATCAGGTGAAGCCGAAAATCTAAGTCTATCCCAAGCTTGGTCGAAGATTCCGGAAAAATTAGCTTCTCACGACTACATTGGTAACAACCCCGCCAAAGGCGGATTGTTTAGAGCAGGTGCAATGGACAACGGAGATGGGATAGCTGTTGGTTGGCTAGGCCATGCCGTTTTCAAAGATAGGGAAGGCCACGAACTTTTCGTACGCCGCATGCCAACTTTTTTCGAAACATTTCCCGTAGTCTTGGTAGATAACGAGGGTGTTGTGAGAGCTGATGTACCATTTAGACGAGCAGAATCGAAATATAGCGTTGAGCAAGTCGGTGTAACCGTAGAATTCTTCGGTGGCGAACTAGATGGTGCTAGTTTCAGTGATCCGGCCACGGTGAAAAAATATGCCAGGCGCGCCCAATTAGGTGAGATCTTCGAATTCGATCGCGCCACTTTAAAATCGGATGGTGTTTTTAGAAGTAGCCCACGGGGTTGGTTCACTTTCGGCCATGCCACGTTTGCCCTCATCTTCTTTCTCGGTCACATTTGGCACGGTGCCAGAACCTTGTTCAGAGACGTTTTTGCTGGTATCGATCCCGACTTGGATGCCCAAGTCGAATTCGGGGCATTTCAAAAGTTGGGGGATCCAAGTACTAAAAGACAAGCTGTTCAAAAGATTTTTTCTTATTTATCCTATTAAACTAATATCTTTACCAGGTTAGCTACAATAACTGACTGATTCATTAAATAGAAAATAATTGCCTTGCCAAAACTTAATTAATTAATTTAATTGGATAGTTTTGGATATATCAAAACCAAGCAGAGAAAAAAATAAAATTTGAGAGAACTATAAGTTTCCCCCAGCCCAATTAGTATGAAAGATACCTCTAAAGTACCACTATTACGGTCGAATCCACGGAAGCACTGGTTTACACATTTCTGTTGGTAGCAACTTTGGGTATAATATTTTTTGCCATTTCCTTTCGGGAGCCCCCCAAAGTACCTAGCAAGGGTAAATGAAAAGCTTTCTTCAATTTCAATTTTCTTTTTAATTTTACCAAAGAAACAAATTTTGTCGCATTAGCAGAATCGTGAATATAAGGGAAATTAAGTTGATTAGAGACCTTCCTTTTTAATTTTGTTAAGGAAGGTCTACTAGTCCGACTAATCTTCATGCTCCTCAAAAGGATCTCTGAGATCTTTGGCGGGTTGACCGAAAGCGGTATACAAGGCGTAACCGGTGAGGCTAACGAGTGAACGGGATATAGAGATAGCGACCGAAGTTGCGGTTTCCATTGCCATGTAACCCAATAGAAATATTAGTTCCCACTTTACTTGCTATGATAGTACACAAAGTCAGCAAATTTCAATCAATTGAGCAGGCTCTACGGCTACAAAAGTTATTGGCGATACTCCCAAAGGTAAACCCAGAATCAGTTTCTTGGGAATGGTTTTGAAGCCGCTTAACTCAGAATACGGAAAGGTTGCTCCCGGCTGGGGAACTACTCCCCTGATGGGACTTTCCATGGCTTTATTCGCAGTATTCCTAGTTACCATTTTAGAAATTTATAACTCATCCGTTTTGTTGGAGGGTATTCCAATTAGTTGGTAAAACATTCTCGAACCCCAGCTGTTGCTGCTGCATCGGTGGGGGTTCGCGAATGGATACTTCACCAGAAATTAGAGAGGTAGTTAAATCGCGCAAACTTTTCTTCAAATTTCTTTACGAGGCAATATTATGGGTGTGTGATTCGTCGCAACTAATCCGGTTCAACAAATAACCAATCTTCTATCTAAGCAGATTTTATTGTATCAGATTATTGGCATCTCGCCGGGTAGTAGTCGAGTTATTAGTACCCGAAACGCGAGAAATTAATATTTAGTTATAAAGCTCAAACTATGGTTAATTCACATCAATTTATCACTTAAATTTCGTGACGAAGTTGCTATCTGATCTTGTCGACTCGGCACTGTATCGAAAAATTACCACATCAATGAAGTACATTTCAATTGTGGCTGTTTACCAAAGTTTGTAAGTAGATAAAGGGGAGCCGTGCAGGGTTCGGGGTGATGGAGGAGTTGTCGCCCATTAAGTCCCCCTACCTAAAAAAAAAACTTTTCGAGGTATGGTAGAAATCTAAGGTTTCGTGGATGCTAAGGGAAAATCGGATCAGAACGAGGTAACCTCCATTCATTTATCTACCCCCCCCCAAGAGAAAAAAAAAAGGGGGGGGGGGTAGATACGTCGATGAGATTAAGAGATTTCCCAAGACGCTGGTACTACTTGTTTCCAATTCAAAAATGAAAGCTAACATGAGATCGGGGTGAAATGTATTTCCGACTTCTCCAAGGCTGGGTCGTCTCTCCCTCTATTGACGAGTAGAAGATGTCGAGGGTCTGCCGTCGTTTTCTACTCCTTCACCCGAGTAACTACCAACTACCAACGGAATGGGCGATGTCCAAACATTTCTGCCTAAGCTGTGTGAGAAGAAAGTCTCATGTACAGTTTATGAAGAGGGAGTTAGAAAAAAAAGGCTTACCTATCTCGCTAAGGTATATGATTGGTTCGAAGAGCGCCTAGAAATTCAGGCAATTGCTGACGATATTACTAGTAAATACGTCCCTCCACATGTGAACATATTTCATTGCTTGGGGGGAATTACGCTGACTCGCTTTTCGGTTCAAGTAGCCACCGGTTTTGCCATGACCTTCTACCATCGCCCGACTGTCACGGAAGCTTCCTCTTCAGTTCAATATACAATGACTGAAGTTAATTTTGGTTGGCTGATTCGGTCTGTTCATCGGTGGTCAGCAAGTATGATGGTTTTAATGATGATTTTGCACGTATTTCGTGTTTATCTCACGGGGGGATTCAAGAAGCCTCGCGAATTGACTTGGGTTACCGGGGTTATTCTAGCTGTATCAACCGTCTCTTTCGGTGTAACTGGATATTCCTCACCTTGGGATCAAATTGGTTACTGGGCTGTTAAAATCGTAACTGGCGTACCTGAAGCTACTCCCCCGGTAGGATCTTCATTAGTAGAGTCATTACGAGGAAGTGCTAGTGTCGGCCAATCAACATTAACTCGTTTCTACAGTTTACACACTTTCGTGTTGCCGCTTCTTACTGCTGTTTCTATGCCGATGCATTTCTCAATGATTCGTAAACAAGGCATTCCGGGTCCTTCGCGATTTATTCATGAATCAGGGGTGATAACTCTCCGTCGCCAGATCAGTAAATGATCTAAAATCTCAGTTCCTTGAGAGGTTGTTGTTCTGTTGCCGCCGATACTTACTACCAAATCAAGTGATAAGTTATTTAGCGGATTTAGTTAGTGTCTCAGACTACTGGGACAAAGCAGTCGAAGCACCGGAGGAATAAATTTGGATTATGGGAGTGTGTGACTTGTATTGAGACGTGTAGGCTATGCAGATGTCGAGTTGGATACTGCTGCAACCAAAGGTGTGTCTCTCTTCCGACCTTTCTTTGGCACTAAGATTCGAAACCTGGATATAAAAACATCTCTTTCGAACTGAGAAAGTTGTTTGGAGAATTTTTCCCATGATCGAACCAAAAATTATGAAAGGCCTCGTGAAACCCTATATAATCCAATTGGGATTATGTGAAGCTTCTAGATATACGGTTTTTAAGACGATGCATACATCTCCCTCGCATCAAATGCTAATTATTTGCAGGGATAGCCGTTGGGGTAATAAAACGATCTAAAGATATATATATATATATAGCCGAAGTTGTAACAAGTTAAGATCCTGTACGGATCGTAGTTCGCAGGTATCTTGTGTAAACTCGCAGCGACGCGATACGTGCGTATGGGATACAAGATAATCCGCGAAGCTTTATTCTGCCGTTGAGCTGATTCGGATGAGAAGCCATGTCGCGGAGTAACTTCCTTCTGTGCTCGTCCTTTCTTTATTCGCCAACCTAACCGTTGCGAGATAAGATAATTCTATATTTGCTTGAGCCGTATGAGAAGAAATTCTCACGTCCGATTCTTACGGGGGAATGAGAAGTCCACCCCAATAACAAAAAAACCTGACCTGAACGATCCTGTTTCGAGAGCAAAATTAGCTAAAGGTATGGGACATAATTACTACGGGGAACCCGCCTGGCCCAACGATCTCTCGTATATATCTCCTGTAGTAATCTTGGGAACCTTCGCATGTACTGTGGGTTTGGCTGTTTTAGAACCATCAATGATTGGTGAACCGGCAAATCCGTTTGCAACTCCTTTGGAGATATTACCCGAGTGGTATTTCTTTCCCGTATTCCAGATACTTCGCACGGTGCCCAATAAACTATTAGGTGTCCTTTCAATGGCGTCAGTACCCGCAGGTTTGTTGACCGTTCCTTTTCCCGAAAATGTCAATAAATTTCAGAATCCGTTTCGGCGCCCAGTAGCCACAACAGTCCTCGCAATTGGCACCGTGGTCGCTATTCGGTCAGGTATTGGAGCAACTTTACCCATAGATGGATCTTTAACTTCGGGACTGTTTTAGTATTTCCCTATCTCCTACGTAACCTGAAAAATATTTAGATTTAGTCTAGGGAGCAATCGCCAGCCCCCGGGCCGGGACGAGTCTTCCCTAGACTTAGTCATTTCTGAGTCAGAAATATCAAATTCTTTAGATAATCGGTTTCTATCTGTTTACGCCGAAGTAATTGAAATTCAAATTTTATTTTCCGAGTTTTGGTTGACTCATTTCTCTCCTTCCAAAACCTTTACAAATAGAAGTACTACACACAAGAGACAGAATCACTTCTTTAAGAAATGGGACAATTTGGCTTCTGCTGCTTGTTCCCACTAATTGATATGCAACTCATTTTTGGGTAATTCTATGGCGAAACGCTCCCGCAAAGCTTTTGACACCTGATCTACAGATTTCCGTCCAAAACTTTTTATTTTTGACGAGTCTTCTCGGCTATAGTTAAGCAAATCAGCGATTGTGTGTATTTTGGCCTTTTTGAGACAATTAAAAGCTCTGGCGGGTAGTTCTAGTTGGTCGATAAACGTATTTTCGGAAAGCTTTCCCTCTAGTTCATTAACATCATAAATTTGTGAAGATAATCTCGCCGAAGCGGAAGAACTTTCGTCATCTCCGGAGTAGAGATGGGAGACGTCTTCGCGCTTCATGTGCAAGAAAGGAGTTGGTAAGTCTATTAGTTTTTCAGAAGCCTCACTAATTGCCTCGTTCGGAGTCAGGCTACCATTAGTCCATATTTCGATAAATGATGTTTCTCGCGTCGCTCTACCACTTCCAAATAGATGTACGCTATAATTTACGTTTCGAACAGGCATAGATACGGCATCGACGGGAAATTCTCCATTTTCATATCCATTCAAATTTTCTATGCGGTATCCGCAATCTTTTTCAATTTTTGATGCAATATTTACAGATATTGGTTGGGTAATAGTAACTATATACTGCGAATCATCAATCGCTTTGACAGAGGGCGGCAGTGATGTATCACCCGCAGTTACTTCTTTGGGACCAGTTACAGATGAAACTGCTTCTTTAACATCATTAGAATCGCTCTTAGGTGCAATTTCCTTCAGATTAACTAAAACATCATGTATTGTCTCTTAAATACCCGTTATTGTGGAATACTCGTGCAAAATTCCGTGAAACCTTGCACATGTTATGCTCGTCCCTTGAACCTCCTCTAACGAAGCTCTACGCATGGCAATTCCCGCAGTACTAACTTGGCCTCTCTTGAAGGGAGATACGACGAAACGACCATAATGAAGACGCCTACTTTCTGTCTTGGATTCAACGCATTTCCACTGAATTGCCTGGGTAGAGATCGGTGTTTCATACGTGGGCATAAAGAAATTCCCCTTTAGTTTTTATATACTAGTTAGACACGTCTTTTTCGGGGGGGTCGGCACCCATTATATGGCATGGGGGTCACATCACGTACGAAACTGAGGATTATGCCACTTCGGCGAGTAGCCCGTAAAGCGGTGTCTCTTCCCGGACCGGGTCCACTCATCATAACTTCTGCCTGCCTCATACCACGATCCATTGAAGCGCGGGTAGCGTTTTCCGCCGCAGCTTGGGCGGCAAATGGTGTACTTTTGCGTGTACCCTTGAATCCGCAGGCACCAGCCGAACACCGGGGAGCTACTTATCCCCGAACGTCCGTGACAGTAATAATGGTATTATTGAAACTTGCTTGGATATGAATAACCCCCTTTTGGACTCCGCGCCTTACCTTGCGTGAGCGAATTTTCTTCGAATTACCTGACATAGCTGATTGATTATTCATATTTGACGGCTGTTGTTAATTGCTACTTGGTTCCACGTATAAATATTTCGACTATCCCTGCCTCTGCTTATGCTTCGGGTTGCAACAAATTACCATGATTCGTCCACGTCTACGAATCGATCGACACTTCTCACATATTTTGCGAATGGAGGCACGAATTTTCGTAGCTACAACCTTAAATTAGTTGGATAAATCTATTGATAGATTTTAGATGCGTTCTCCTTTTTTTCATCAAATTGAAAGAAAAGTTTGGACAAGCAGATAATTACTAGATAGCGGCACCAACAACAAAATCTATTGACTGCTATTCGTCTGCCTACTTCGAAGTCGGTAAATGGTACATCCTTTGGTAAGATCATAAGGACTTAATTCAGCTCTTACCCTATCTCCTGGTAATATTCTTATGTAATTCCGTCAGATCTTCCCCGATATGTGAGTCAGGACTTGGCATCCATTATCCAAACACGCTCAAGACATGGCATTGGGAAGCGATTCCGTAACTGTACCCTCCATGTCAATAAGATTCTGCTTCTTCATCATTCGAACTAAATAAACCTCCCGTAATTCATAGATTTTTTTAAGAGATTGCTAACTCAGCCGATATCGCTAATAGCTATTTGGAGACGTAATCGTTTTGGAAACAACTGATTTTCCGCCGTCAAAATTTCTTGAATCACCAAATGCGACACGAAATTTCCCCCCCAATTTTTTTGTGTCGAGCTTCCCGATCTGTAATAAGTCCATGAGATGTCGGTGAAATTGCAATTCCCATACCGCCCAATATTTTGGGAATTTCCCGATGATCGGAATAAACTCTTAAGCCAGGCTTACTGATACGTCTGACAACCGCGATGTAGGGGTCTTTTTTCTTGCCAAGATACTTCAAGCTCACATCCGAAAACTCTTTCCCATTATCCTTGTGCTTCACAGCACTTCTTATGAAACCTTCTTCCGCTGAAATTTGTGCGATGCGTGCAGTCATTTTAGTGGCAGGTATCCTGATCGTAGCTTTTCTTCTCGTATTGGCATTTCTTGTGGCAGTAAGTGCGGTGGAGATGGCGTCGTTATTCATGAAATACCAATCAGTAGTTGTTGTAATTATCAATACCAGAATGATTCCTAACCTCTCTTTTTCCCCCGTCTCCCCTAATTTGATTTTGTGTATTCGGGATATTAGGATACATTTGACAAATATTCGAACCGAATTTTTGCGTAGAAAAATTCGGCTTGAATATTTGTCAAACTGACGACGCTAAATCATATCACTCATTGGTTTTTGCAACACCTCGGGGGCTAACGAGACTATTCTGGCAAAATCATAATCTCTCAATTCCCTAGCTACTGGACCGAAGATCCTAGTCCCTCTAGGATTTCCTTCCTGGTTGACAACGACGGCCGCATTGTCGCCGAATCCAACAATCATTCCATTACATCGTTTTATCCCCTTACGGGTACAAGCTACCACCGCCCTAACCACTTCCGACCTTTTTAGAGACATATTGGGTACTGCTTCTTTGACTACGGCTATTGTGACGTCACCCGTACCTGCGTATCTGCGGTTGCCTGTTCCCAACACTCTAATACACATTGATTTGCGGGCCCCGCTGTTGTCTGCTACATCTGAATAACTTTGAGTCTGAATCATTTGGTAATCGGGAAGAGTAGTAGGTTTATTTGTAGTATATTCGGGTGAAGGGAGATATACTCTATCCAAAAATTTTGGGTAATAGGTGAATTACTGTTATCGCGATTAATCTAATCCAATTAGCGAAGCGTATTCGCTTCAATGACTATCGGGGTGACGCCTCAGCCCCAGATATGACATTCCCACTGCCGTTATCACCATCTTAGGTCTAAGTCACTTGCCTTTTCTTATCTACTTGCTTCTAACAAGTGTCGCGATTCTGCAGTAGTTACTACTCGAGTAGGCACGGGCATTTTGTGGGCAGCCATCGCCATAGCAGCTTTGGCTACATCTTCCGATACTCCACTCAATTCGTAAATTATTCGGCCTGGTTTAATTGCAGATACCCAGTATTCCGGAGATCCCTTTCCCGACCCCATACGTGTCTCCGCCGGTCTCGCGGTGACGGGTTTGTCGGGAAAGATGCGTATCCATAGCTTTCCACCTCGACGAGCACAGCGCGTTATTGACCTTCTTCCCGCCTCTATTTGTCTAGCCGTAATCCAAGCAGGTTCGAGGGCCTGGAGAGCAAATTTTCCGAAGGAGATGGCGTTGCCACGACTAGATATTCCTCTCAATCTTCCTCTATGTTGCTTACGATATTTAGTTCGTCTGGGGTTACAGTCGATGTCGGCATAATTTATCAATCTCTGATACAGAACCGGACATGAAAGTCGCCTTTCAACCGGCTCCTCGTGAATTCGATACCATTTTTCATATTTCACAAATTTACCAACTATTTCTACGTTACTCTCTCTCTTTTCTTCTCATTATGATTCTCATTTCATTTGTAAATAGGGGTTTAGATATTACTTGGCGCCAAATTCACGGGCGAGAATATGCTCGATCTTTCAATTTCTCCCTCTTTCGAGGTTTGGGCTTCCCTCGCCATCCCATCCGCCGAATCTTGATATTAATTAATTGAATGAATGAAGGAGATTCGGAAGTCCCTTCGTTGCTTCAGTCTCTCAGAGCAAGCGTTTTGGTTCCCCCTAGCGACGGAGCTTCTCACTCCACCCCAATTTCGTTGAGTCAGCGTTCCTAGCATTAATTGACTAGTAGCTCTATTTTAGCTATTAACAATTTGGCAATTGTGCTACATTACGCAGCTTTTTGGGGGTTGGGTGGTTAACCACACGACTTCGAGAAAGGAAATTCAATTATTCCGATTTTTACTTCTCGAGATAGTCATAAATCGGTAATGTTTCCAGCTTCCCCATAAAAAAATTTTCCATGGGTAGAAATTTCATTTGTGATGAGATAACCCCCCTCCGTCTTCGGCATCCATTTATTTAGTACTCGAAAACAGAGGGCTCATTAATCAATCAATTAGTTTTTCCTTATGGATAGAGAGATGTTGCTTGAACGAGTCGCACACTAAGCGTAGCAAAGATCTTTCGGGGTTTAAAATGAAAAGTATTGAAATTGGGATAGGATGAAGCTGCCCTAGGTCGCATCAAAACTCATTAGACAATTTCCATCTTACCGGGTGGGGATCACCCCGTACCCCGAAATGTCCAGGTCTTTATGCCTAAAACCCCATGAATCGTCTGAGCCGGGTGGTAGGAATAGCCTATACGGGCTTTAATTGTTTGTAGGGGGACCCTACCTTCCCTAGCCCATTCAACTCGAGCCATCTCACTGCCATTGAGGCGTCCGGCTATTTGGATCTTAACACCCCTATCGCTAGTTCTTCCAACCAATTCAATAGCTTTTTTCATAGTTCGTCGAAAGGGAACTCTATTTCTTAATTGTGAGGCAACATGCTCCGCCAAGATCTTTGGCTCTCCATATGGTTGGGTGATACTACTTAGTATTACTCTCAGCTTTCGGCTTTCGATCCCTAAGATGTTTTCGATACCGCTCCTCATTTGAGTAATCCCCAAATTTTGTTCCTCAACGAGTAAATCGGGAAATCCCGTATGTATATCAACCCGAATAAGATCTGTTTTCCGTTGGATTTCAATATGCCCAACTCCGCCATAGTTTGTGGCGTCCTTCACGTGTTTTGCAATATACTTCTCGACAGAGGCGCGTATTTGCCTATCCCCTTCAAGAAACTTTGGATAATCTTTTGTCTGCGCGAACCGATGGGAATAATGCTTCTAACTTGCACCGAGTCGAAAACCGAGTGGATGAATCTTCCGTCCCGTATCTACTTTTCCTCAACTCAATATTAAATTATTTCCTACTTAGTTGTTCCTTCGTAGTTCTCTTCAACCTCCCGACACGTTCCAATTGATGAGCGTTTTCCATGGAATCATCCTTCTATCTCCCCAATAAAATTTGAGTCTGACTTGATGGTTACTTTACGAGTGGGTTTCTTTATAGGGTAACCTCGGCCCTGAGCTCGAGGACGGAATCTTTTTAAATACGCGGAACTCTCGACTCAGGCCTCACTAATGAACAAATCGGATTTATCCAATCCAAAATTGGTATTGGCGTTTGCCGCCGCAGAAAGAATCAATTGCGATATGAGATAACACGTTTTATAAGGCATAGATTCGGGTAATACAAGTGCTTCTCCGTACGAACAACCCCGGATTCGATCGGTAATGCGTTGTATTTTGATAGCTGACGCACGAATATTTTTTCCCAGGGCCCGCGCCCCAATTTCCGATTTCCTTTTGTTTCTCGTGAAGTATAATTTCCTAATTATCGACGGGATCCTCTATCATTTCTTGCATGTCCTCTAAAATTCCGAGTGGGTACAAACTCCCCCAGTTTATGACCCACCATGCGATCGGTTACGTAAATGGGTAGGTGCTCCCGCCCATTGTGGACGGCAATGGTGTGGCCGATCGTGATAGGTACGACTGCAGAGGCGCGAGACCAAGTTACAACTAATTTTCTCTCCCTTCGTATGTTAAGATTTTCAATCTCTCGTATTAAATGATTAGCTACGAAAGGACCTTTTTTTGATGAACGTGCCATAGCCGATTAGCCCCCCGCTTAATATTTCCATTTATCAATAACCTCTGCGTCGACGAAGTATGAGGGGGCTGCTATATTTTTTCCCCTTCCGACTTCTTCTTCCAAGCGCGACATGCCCCCAAGGGGTTGACGGCTTCTTCCTACCAATCGACGTCCTGCCTTCTCCCCCTCCGTGGGGGTGATCCACAGGATTCGTAGCTGAACCTCTCACTTTAGGCCGTCTCCCTAACCAGCGCCTGGACCCAGCTTTTCCCAAGCCTTCATTGTTGATATCGATGTTTCCGACTCGTCCTACACTTGCTAAGCAATTCTGAGATATTAAACGAATTTCGTTAGAAGGTAGTCTTAGTGTAGCCAATTGACCTTCTTTTGCAATTACTTTTGCTGCTGCGCCAGCTGCTCTAACTGATTATCCTCCTTTCCCAGATTTTAATTCTACATTATGTATAATGGTACCTAAAGGTATTTTGGCCGAGGTAGACCCCCCCCTCCTCTTATCCCCCCTTAAGGGGAGGGAAACGACTGGGGAAGACCCCTTCCCAAACTGTACAAGCTTCTTTCGAAGCATACAGCTTTCCGGATACGAGAAATGAGATTAGGCACCGCTGCTGGGTTCTGATAGTACCAAATTAATACCTACCGAAACATAAGCAAGTACCTTCTGGACCATCTTTCCTTGCCGTATCCTTGGCTTTTTCGCCCGCACCTGGCTTCCTCCCAAGAATCCAGCATTTCTTGAGAATTTAGCAGCAGAATTGGTGACTTCGATGATTCGCGTTGGCATTAGTCAATGTCCGGGATAACTTAGGAAACCTCTTCCCCTTGGCATTGACATAATTTCACTTCTATGCATTTATTCCGTGTGTTATTCTGTGGCTTCGATGTTGCCTCTGACTGTCAAATCGAGTGTCTTGAATTTGTACTTTCCACACCTTTGACATGTGCATGAAACGCCCCTTGTTCGTCGTTCCAATTTTGAGACTATTTATCTGTTTCCGTATTATCTTACCTTTGCAAATTGATGCATCATTTAATTGCTCCAAACCTCAGCACGCGCTACTGTCCCTATTTGGTTACCCCAACCAGGTTTACTCCATATTACTCAATGAGTTCAAAGTAGTGCCAGGTTTCCGGGCCCAGCCTACAACCCGACCGACTAGTTTCGGAATACGCGAATCAAGTAGTCAACCCGCACTCAGAGGTGGGGCATTTCCAATTGAAATGGATGCGTCAGCACTAGACGTTACGACATCTCCAACCCCTATTCCCCGTGGGTGCAAAATGTATCTCTTGCCACCATCTGCGTAATTGATTAGGCAAATGAAGGCGTTGCGGTTGGGGTCGTATTCGATACTGGCTACTCTTCCAGCAACGCCCAACTTGTTTCGCCGAAAATCAAGTTTGCGGCGTAAACGCTTGTGTCCGCCCCCCCTATGTCTACTGGTGATGATTCCCACATTGTTGCGACCATTTCCGGACATCCCGTGGTAAGTTAATTGCTTGTGGGGCTTGGATTTCGTCGTTTCCCCAAATCGCAGAATCGCCCGGCTCCGGGTGCCTGGAGTATACGCCTCATATAGTCATGTAGCCATACTTATTCTTCCCTTTTGTGTTTATGCGTAATCCTTTACTTCCTAAAAAATTAGAAACTTCTCAAGTATCAGTTTAGAAATAGTGGAATGAAATAATTAGCTTGAAGTCTAGCAATCATTTTTTTCTTACTCGTAGAATTCAAACTCAATTTACCTCTTCTTTTTCCCCTATTTGCTATCCGACTACTATTGATGCCTTCCGCCTTAACAGCAAAAAATCCTTCAATCCAACTTTTCATTTCAGTTTTAGTCAATTTCGAGTCTACATGGGAAGTGTATTGATTTTGCTGCAACAAACGAATAGACTTCTCGGTAATTAATTGGTTTTTCAGTTTTTCCGTAGTATCCTTCTCACTTTATCCGTTTCCCCCCCAATTTTCTTTGCTTCCCCTGCAACTCCTGTATAGTCTACTAGTTCGGCTTCCGCTGCCGTTAGCTTCGGATTTATGTATTTCGCAGATAGGTTCTCCAGTTATCCGCCCCTCCCACTTCTCTCCATCTCTCCCTCCCCATTTGCATCCAACAGGAGTTGAACCTGTGAATTCGCCAATTATGAGTTGGGTGCTTTGACCGTTCAGCCATGGATGCCAGTCGATGGCACTTTGGCCATTTATGTATGCTATTATAGCACGGCTGTCAAAGCCACGTCAAACAGGAACGAAAAAAGTCACAATTTGTCTCTCCCGCCGGGCGTGTGTGCCTACCAACTCAACAAGTTGTTTTAGTTGTTGAAAGGATTCCGGTGAAAAATGAAGAAGGACAAACAAGCAAGAAAAAATTCGAGACGAAACTGCTGGTGGGTAATCTAAACAAATGATGAGGGATTCTCCGAGAAGTTAACAATTAGTCCTCATATTGAATGATTATGAATTATTCAAGGAATAATGGGTTTGAAACATACACGAGGAAGGTTCTGGGAGCAATATCAGTAGTGAATCTCTTATGAACCAGGAGCCGTGTGAAGTAAGAATTTCATGCACGGTTCTGAATGAGCGGAAAGATCGAAAATCTTCTTTTCGACTCTGACTCTCCTACACCAGTCGTTGCTTTTTTCTCCGTTACCTCTAAAGTAGCAGCTCCAGCTTTATCTACGCGACTCTTCGGTCTAATTTTCCCATATTTATCTAACGAGTGGCATATCGTGGTAGGATTATTGGCTACTTCTAGT